ATCCAGATCTCCTTTCCCTTGGGTGGAGGTAGAATTTACTCATTTGGGCCCCATTGTACACTATGAATGCCATCTTTAGCCCCATGATTGATGTGTTTACCTCAAAATGACCATGAAAAAACCATAGACCCGCACAGAATAGGCATGCATTTGAATTAATCTGATATCTTATGTAAACATCACCTAAGCTTTAATCAATTCAGAATTGAATATAGCAGCACAATACATAAAAAATACCATGCATCTTCTTTTTATATATGCCGATCAAAAGGATATGCTTTAAATAATGAAGAGGCCGCCCTTAATACACACATACATGCATGTTGCACCTTCTTATATTGTTACATACATCATTACTTTCAAAAGTTTTGTTGTTCTCTACCGCTTTGTTTGGTACAGTCCCGAATTCCACTCTGGCAAGTTGCATAAATGCAAGAATATAAGTTGTCTTTTATATGCACAAGTAATTAAGACAATGCTTGTTATAGCTTGCATACTTTGCATGTATATTAGTGGTCTTTTTTATGCAATGTAGGGCAACCATTGTAATTGTTTTGTTTGAGCTTCTCTTCCTATGATGGGATTTTGAGCTTCTTAGTTATATATATGTAAGCTTGGTCTTTCTAGCTTTTGTGTGTGCCAAAGAGAGCTCATTTCGTTGGTAGATTAGGGCTTGTTAGAGAAAGAAATGGAGAGACACCAATTGTAGAGAGAGAAAAAAGCTTGCTTGTGGGATTGTAAGAATCTTCTAATCGATATTCTCCTTCCTTCCTATAGTAGAAGTTGATTCAGTCCATGGCCTACCGGTAGGGTATCCTAAATACTTGAAATGGGTGTTTTTGGTATATTTTCTCACTTTTCTTTATTTCCTTCTTGTAGGTTTTTTTACTTTGGCTTTCTTGTGTGCTTTGTATTGATTGGTGTGGTTTTTTTCTAATTAGTCAGCCTAAACTGCTTGCACTTTCCCTAATCAATTCTCTAATAACTGGTATTGTTAGGCCCTACTGTAATATTAGTGGTTTAGTAGGTTTTGGTAGGGTTTGAGATTTCTTATAGTGTAGTCCTTCCTTGTGGGTAGAAAAGAGAAAGTCATGACCGATGCACTTGCCACCCTTAAGATGAAGTTCTTTGACGGAAGAATAAATTTCTCTTTATGACAATGCAAGGTGCAAGATCTATACCTGTGAATTCACCATGTCTTGAAGGGTAAGAAAGCAGAAAATGGAGATGATGAGGCCGCATGGGAAGATATGAAAGAAAGAGCTATCGATACGCTTTGCTTGTGTCTAGCGTATGAAATTAGTTAGTCCTTTCTGGTACCACGGTTAAGGGGTTTTGAGATAAGCTAGAGGCTTGTATTTGCCCAAATCTATGTCCGAATTTCCTTATAGAAGAAGTTTGACGGGTTGCGGATGGAGTAGTACAAGGATTTGAGAGCACATCTCCATTTGTTCAACATCAAACTAGAAGATAAATGGGTCGAATGCGGTAGGAAAACTGAGTGAAGAAGACCAGGCTTGCATTCTCGTGGAGTCTCTTACCAGTGTATTATTATCCAATTATCTTTCAGTTGTTGGTGTCGACAAAGGAAAAGTAACTTTCTTTGACATTTCGTTTCTTCTTGGATGTTTTTAAGACTTTAGTTTAATAGGAGCTTTGTGTTGATTGGTCTTCTTCTTTTATAACCAGTCTAAGGTGCTTGGGCTTCCGCTAGTTGATTCCCTAACACGGTACACCTATTTAGTACACGAATCTTCCCTACAAGAAAAATCTTAGTGCACAAACCGATCGCCTAGTAGAATAACCGCAGCAGTACTAGCACGGTAGGAGAAAACCCTACCTAAGATTAACCAAGATAAAAAAAGAGTTTTATCTATTGGATAGAATGCGTGCAAATAGAATTTATTGAACTTAATCATTCAGTCAAACATTCATATATGTTAATAAGGGTATGCATGTTGACAAATTATATGAAATTCAGCCTATGAATAACTAAATTAGTAGTATTTAAATTAGAGAAAATAAATAGCAAACAGTTTTTTTAAGAAGCTCCCATGTGTTATGTCCAGGCCTCCCATGCACGGCATCCATGATTGTAGTACTTTCTCCTTCTTTTATAAGATCGAAGCACATCTCTAATTAGATACGTATACTTTCTTTAGATAAGTATTCGCCCCACACACAGGTGCAGTAGACTGGCGACGGACTAGCATCTCTTGTCTGAGTTTCTGTATTATGTTCCCTTCCTCTTCTCTGCTATTGAATGAATCTGTTCTATGAGTTCTTTCTCCGGAATCTAGCTAGCTAGGCTAGGGAATAGGACTTGTGAGGAGTCAGAATAGAGATGAGTTTCTTAAGCCAAATAGTAGGGATAGGTAATTAAGGAAAATAGGTATGAATTGGCATATTCAGTCATTAAAGTTTCCGCCTACTTTCATTCATTCCCGACGTCTGTCTAGTTAATGTTGTCCAAAGTGCAAAGTAAGTTGTTGGGCGGCTAATGGTGCTAAAGGTAAGGTGGGTGTTTAAGGCTCAACACGAGATCGACCGATAGCTTTCAAGCCCGTAAGCAGAAGTGCCATAGATAGATCTTTTTGAGGCAGAGTGACATTAGAAGGTCAGGTATAAGGTGCTACGCTTAGTATGTCTCAAAGGTCAGTGCCAAGGGCGGGCTCAAGGCGTAAGCAATACGCAAAGGTACCGTGCGGGCCTCTCTTCTTTCTCTCTCAGGCAAAGAAATGTTCTTTGAAGCTGCTTCAAGGTAGACTGCTTAAGCAGAGGTTGTTGTTGGCGTGAGTGAAGGCCTTCCTTCCAGTGGACATGACGAAGCTGGAACTTATTACGAAAGCATAATGGTTTTCAAGGCGCCGGACGTAGGGCATCAGCAGTGGAAGCCAAATATGCCACCGAGCAAAGGTTCGTGAGAATTCAAGGCTTCCTTAAAGAAGTGACCAAAAGAAAGGATAGAGAGGCAGTGAAAAGCATAGTCGACGAAATGACCGAATTTGGCTATCGTCACAGTTGTGCTAGTAATTTTCCCCAGCGAGTGGATCCTTTGAAGAAGTAACTTAAGAAGGAAGAAGCTCGGTACAGATAGGAAAAAAAGGGAAGCTTTCAACCAGTACTCCAGTAAACATAATAAACTCAGACATAGGTTTATCCTTTTCTACCTATATTCAAGAAGCCTATCCCGAAAGAAGCCTATTCCAAAGCAATGACATTTCACTGCACGAGTACATTAGTAAATAAAAGAAACAACACTATATAGGATGCCAACCTATTCTTTGACACAACAGACATCTTAATCAATAAAGTCATGCTATGTGGCCTATTCAAAGTCAATAAAAACTTCTATTTAGTAGAGTTCATATCGCCCGCCGTATAGTAGAGTCACAGTAGTAGTAAGAAGTGCTAGTTTCGTAGAGTTCTCCCCATAAGAAGAAGACCCAATGCCTATATTTCCTTTTCCCTTCCCCTATCCCCTATACTTTAGATCCTAGCATGAAATTGATTCTCCAAGGGGCTCCACAAATTAACAAGGATCAATGCTCTCTCCTTGCCGTTCAACAACATGAAACCAGCATTACTGTACGCTGATGATGCACTATTTTTTCTCAGACCAAACGAACAAAAGTTGCAGATCCTTACCTGTTTGTTAATTGCATTTCAAAACATCTCGGCAAGGGCCTCAACAAATAAGAATTGCTCACAGTGGGGCTCTGCTAGAAAGTCGGCTAGAGCCTGCCCTTTGATAGCCAGGCATATATGTGAGGTCAAATTCCGTTAAGACGATCGCCCATTTTGCCAAGCAAGAAAACGGATGCGCGTGCTAACGGCTTTCGCGCTAGCGCTAGTGTGCTCAATCCGTTGCTTGTTGGGTCTCGTCATCAAGTATTTGAGCGGGTCTATTTTTGATATGAGAGTGACCTGGTGTGTCAACATGTAGTGTCGTAGCTTCTTGACAGCAAACACCAGCGCCAAACAATGCTTCTCAATAGGGGAGTAAGCATGTTCCGCCCCGACTAGCATACGGCTTAGGTAATAGAGGGCGTTTTCCTTCCCCATTCTCTTGGCTTGTGTCACTAGCTGGCACTCTACTCTTTTTTCCTCGCATATTATCGTTTCTAGTGTACTCGATGTAGTAGAGAAGCAACAAGCGCATCGGTACACTATGGTTATGGTCCGACACATGCATTTATAGGTTCTTTGCTTAGGGTTTCACGGGGAGGTCCCTCCCTTTTGACCCTATTTTTTCTTGCTTAGCGCCCTCTGGTCTGGTAACGCGTCTCGTGTAGCTATTCGGCGTGATAGCGGTGGAGCGCGTTTTCGTTACCGAGTTGCTTTCTATTTTCGTTGTCTTATATCTCGTCTTTGTCGCTTGTGGGTTCCACTCTACTATTGTGTTTAGTTTAGTCGAGCAGCAAAGATATCTAGACTAAAGTATAGCAGGGATAGGAATTCCGATTCCATAGTTAGATCGGTGGGCCAATGCATCAGCAGTCAAAAGGCCTATCAAATCCATCTCCTCCATAAACTGTGAAACCTTCCCACCCAATTCCCTATGTAGAAAGCGAAGTATACATACCAATAAACCACATGATGAAGCTCTTTTCCCTCAATGAAATGCAGTAAATTCCCCGTCTGATAGCAGTAATGGCTTTGTCCGCTTGTTTCTCCATACCATAGCCCTAAGTTCCGAGGGTTCTATTTCTTTCTCTAGCTGTAGTTGCATACTCTTTCTATTGGATTTGCGGATCCTATTCATAGCAATAACCTCCTTGTTTGAATCGGTGCATGGTGCGTGCGCTGGAATCAGAGGGAGATCGCGCGTGCGGGACACTCTTATTATATATATGATATGGGCTAGACTTTGGATCTTAACTCTAAAGAACGGCATCTCCTAAGGTAAAAGGGGAAAAGCCTATCTTATGACTTTCTCCGATACGGACCTTTCAACCGGCTTCCTCCTTGAAAACTTTCATGGGTTGCCTATCGAGTAAAGCAAATAGTTCTCCTCCAGGACAGAAGTCTTTTATTAGGCATACATGTGTTGGAGTCTGCCACATACATACACCACAAGTATAAGTTATTCTCTTCATTTTCATAGAAAAAATGTTTCATGATAATAAGAAATAGAAAGTAGGAGAAAAAGAAAACCTTAAATGAAGTATATAAAGTAGGAAGAAAGGGATGATCCAAAAATATATCTCTCTTTCAATGCATGCCCTATGAACCTGTGCAATATTGCACTTAGGAAAAAGCTAATAACATGCAACTTTCTTTGTTCTTCTTTTTTCGATTCAAAAATTAAGATTACCTTGTTATGGTTTCACATTACTGATTTGTCCATTGCCTTCATGGCATACAGTTCACCTGTGCCTTGTAGTTCCACCAAGCGAACACTCAAAAAAATCAAAGAAAGCAAGTTTCATCTGGTTTGAAGCTACTAGCTTGCTTTTTTTACTCCCTTCTACCCGTATTGAACACATTTCGTAACGTTGAAGTCTTTTCAAAGTATAAAAAGAAGTAACTAAAGCAATAAGTTGTGTTCCAAGCAAGGGCGAAGCTGAGAGTTTGAAGGTTCTTTGCAAGGGAGGTGGCCAAGATGTTGGCTTGTTTGTTTCGTTGAAGACCACCGGGGAATTGGTAATCAGAATCCCAATAGAACGGTGGAGAGAAAGACTCCACCAGCCTGCGAGCGTTGGAGCCTATTCGACGATTAGGCACAAATGCAAGCAGAAGGACGCGAGCGAGGTCAACCTCCCTTCTTTCCTACAATTCCTGTTTGAGAGGGTTCGGGCTTATATCTACTACGCCCTGCCCGTTGTTCCATCTTGCATGTCTTTTCTCCTATGATACCCTTATGAGATTTCTCCTCATCATAGAGATCCCCGCCAGCCGGCAATGAATGAAATGAGAGGGGGTATGTATGGGATTCGTAGAGCGGTAGCAAATGAACCAAGTAAACAAAATAAGAGCGCTTTCTTTCAGAACCTTGAAAAGTCCTGAACTTACTTCTGGATGGTCCGGAGATGGCTTTTTACTTGTACTTGTATGGAGAGGGTACGCTGCTACAATGTGGCAAGATGACTTTTCCATGCTAAACTTCTTCGATCTAGTAGGGGCACTGTCTTCGTTCAATGCTTCTAAGGTCAAAGATGGAATGCATTTCTCTAGTAGTAAAGCTGACTGAACACTAAGACTAAATAATGCCCCATAACATTGTAATAGAATAGGAAACGGCCCTAACTCTTCACAACCTCGATTTCAATTGATCCGCCCTCATTCGAGCGCATTTTGCACCAAGTTGGATTTTCTTGTACTTAATTCCTGCTGCTTCAGTCCATCAATGCAGTAGGGAATTGCATAAGACTTTATACCAAACTCTCTCCTCTATCTAAGTAAGAGGAAGTTGAATTAGGTAGTAGCTTCAACCTCCTCTAACAACGATTTTGGAGATAGTAAGCAAGACTTTCTACGCTACCTACGCCCTTTTCAAGAAATTTCATTCTTTCCCGTATACCATTCCCGTAATTCATTCCTACTTTCTTTGCGAGCCTAGCCCTACCTCTGAGCGTATCCCTAGCTCAGTTGGTACGAGCCGTAACTGCATTGAACCGCTCTGTTGAGACGAATCTGACCTCCGCTGAGCGTAGCACTAGCTTCAAGCGTTGCCTCTCTGTCACTCCCCCCACTCTCCTTAAAATTTTATAAAAAGATTATCATCTGCTAGCAACTTGAATAGTGCACCTTTCTTCTAAATCTTTGAACTAAAGCAAGCCAAGAAGAGCTCTTTCCTTTCACATAGAGTCCCTTTCTGAAATACACACATACCCCTTTTTTTTAAAGTATACGATCGAGAGAAAATAGTTTCTTTCTAGCCGGGGAATTCCAACTTTTAACAGTGGGAAAGACTTTTTCCAGTAGAAGGGAAAGGTATAACTTGAAGTTCTGTGAAGTACAAACACACTATTCCAAACTGCTTCACTGCGAACTGCCATGCTAGTGCACTATCACCTCAAAACTCTTTTCTCTTGTATCTTCTTTCTTTACAGGTAACGAGCAATATGCCCGGTTCAATGCCCCTCAGCACGCTACTGCAAACTCATTGTCTTCGGAGACCAACAATAATAAAATAGCACTTCTGGTTGATATGAATGAACTCCTTTTCAGTCAAATTATCACTTTGCTTACAGTTGAATTTCCCGCCCTCTGCTCCCTACCCCTAGTCACAAGAAAGACATGTGAAAAGACAGAAGGAAGCCCTACAAAGTCAGAAGGAAGAGACATTCGTTGAAAGAAAGGCCTAGTCTCTAGCTTCCTAATTGAATGAACTGATCGAACTTCTTTTCTTCACTCCAAAGCCAAGACAGAATCTATATATGATAATCAGCACCAACGATTTGTAGGCCAGGAAGAAGTAATATCTCTTATCCAGTCACAGGTAATAGGTTAGCCTACCCCATTAGCCATATTGCATATCTTACCTCTCCTCATATTCTAGTTGAGTTAATAAAGTCACTACTTGAGCCCTATTGCTACTCATCTCTGTGAAAGGAAAGAAAGGCATCTGATGCTGACCCATGTCAATTCCTTGCTAACCCTAGCCTGGAATGTCACACCTATTTTCTCACTTCTGGACCAAGTCCTCAATTTACAGATAATCATGTTTTCTTGGTATCTCTAATTATAGAGCATCTTAAAATTGTGATAGATTGCAGTCTTGATAATGCTAACTAACTTCAAGCTGTCAAAACATGTGATTCTGCGAGGGTAACAACTCAGTCAATCAATGTTATGCTGCGAGGGAGGATCTTAAGAATATTGAAAAGAAAGGAGGTACCAATTCCATACTATAATAGGTTCCTCTTTTAGTCGTATGTTCGACAATCTATGTGTCAAAATGCTTCCAAATTCCATAATGTGACCTAGCCAATTTGCTGAATAATTAATGGTGTTAAAATGAAGGAAACTCACCGCCATCATATCATTTTCCTCGTCATGTGAAGATGAGGTCACCACATTCCTTTGCACCAGCTCATTTTTTCGCTGAACTCTTTACTCATCATACAGATTGTCAAGAGTGCCACGGATATACTCAATGTTATCTCGGGCATGAACCCGTATCAAAAGCCAATTCCACCACCTTCATCTTCAATCTTGGATCTAACACCACTGCTATGGCAAATATTGGACTGAAATAACCCCCCTACTTTTCCATATTGAAGTTGCATCTTCGAGACAATGGGGCCCGCTGTGAAAGCATCGAATTGGGAATTGCAAAAAGGCATGAGAGAGTAAATAAGCTGACATAATTATCATTAATGGGGTAGCTTCATAAAAGCTTTTGAGAACTTCACCCGCTTTATCAACAATGGCTAATTGGCCTAGAACACCACCACCATAAGGCATCACACTATCCATCATTATCAATGTGGAATTCCACCGGCACATCCTGACACAACCCTTCACTTCCACATCAAATGGTTGTGCACACTAAAAAAACTTCTTCTTCCTACTAGGGGCAGTGAAAAGCATAGGAACTGGTTAGACTTTTTTATTCAAGTTGACCTAGCGAGTGTAATGGAAATGAAACGAGCCAAAAGAGCTCAGAAGAATAATCTTTTCCGGGAACAGGTGAACCCCGTGCATAAAGATATGGATAGGGATGCCATTACCAACCAATAGTAGTAAGTAGCCTGTAGATACGCTCAAGCAAGAAGGAAGAATTTTGACAAAGTTGAAAGTAGTTTATGAATACATGGACAAGGACGCAGGTCAAACAGATGTTTTCTATTTCTTATATAAAAATGGCAGATGATTCATATTTCGCATGTCAGTTTCCATTTCTGTTCTATTCCAAAAAGCCACAGTGGTAATAAATAAGAGCATCTTCTAGAACGTACAATAGTAAGACATGCCCATTGTGAAGTGAAAATTAACTGGAACTATTGGAATTGCAGATACTGGGAGGCTGGTATGCTGCGCAAGTACCTTGTCGAGCCATGTGGGTGGTGCCCTTCTAATATAGCTAAGGTTTCTCTTTTCAGGTAATTTGGCCTTTGCCCAAGCGGAGTTGGTATAAAATTTCTATTTAGGTTTCCCTTTTTGGTCTTTCTCAGAGAGAGGTCCATTCTTCTCTTAGTAACTCGTAGACTTTGTCAGCATTAACTCTAGCCAGGAAGGAGGGCATTATAAGCCAGCCGCTTCCATTCAAAGAGTATGAGATTGGGCCATGTCAAGTGCCTCACCTATTGCCAGTGCTTTGGAAGACCCAATTATGTTCCAGGCTAATTTCGAGTAACCTTCCAGCACTCACTTTAGACGTCAGGCGCGTAGCGGCGACCTATCCTTCCGTTCAAGCAGGTTTGTCTTTCTCACCCCGCCAACAAGTTCCATACTTTCATCGATTTGGCATATTATCATCAAAGAAGAAGAAAGGATCATTGCTTTCTGAAGTTGACTCTGGAAAATCTTATATAGACTTTGCTTTAGTCAAATATGTTTCAGCGCCTTCTCTTTATGGTAGTTAGGCACTTTTTCACTTTATCCCGTTTTCAAGAACTTATATCTGTATCTGCTGGGGAAGAACTTATATCCCATACCCGCAAGTAGTTGTAGTTAATGATAGCCCGGTAGGAAGACTTAGCCAGCCGATTAAGTTCAGTTCCGGAAGACAGCTCATAGTACGAAAGCAGGCCCCAGGCTCAACGCTTCGCGCCTCACATTTCTTTTGGTCTTTTCTTTATCCATCAGGAGGGCCTTGGCGAAAGACTTGATGATTTAAAGAGGTAGGGCTCAAAGAAGCATTTCCAAGATTGCGCGCATCCTTGCTTGCAACTTTATTCAACAAGCTCATTTCAATTCAAGCTTTTTAAAGCCGGCCTGAGATTCACTGCTCCAGTCACTCTACCTCTTCTTCCAAGAAGGAAGTACTTTAGGCTTTCATGATCGGTTCTTATGAAAAAGGGGGAACCGCAGATGTAGTTTCTCCATTGAAAGACTGCCTCCAGTAAAGCATGAAAGTGCTTATCATAGCATAGGTAGATAACCCAAGGCTCAACGGTCCTAATGCTTTACTGAGGTAAGCTATAGCCTGCATCAAAACAGCTCCGATTCCCTAAGTTTCCAGCTAAAAAGGTTTTGTAAAGTCCGGCATTGCCAATACCGGTGCACTAGCCATGGCCTTCTTTAATTGTTCAAACGCTAGGGTTGCATTCTGGTCCCACCTTAACCCATTTTTTGGAAGTAGGTTGGAACGTGGCTTGCTACTGACTCCATACTTTCGCACAAACTGCTTATAGTACCCAGAGAGCCCGTAATTCTTTATTTAACATCGCGGCCAATTCAACATGGCACCGGTCGAAAGCCCTTGCCCTGAAATCGCATGCCCAAGATATTCCACCCGCACCATTCCAAAATCACACTTACTCTCCTTTGCATAAAAGTTATGCTCCTTCAGTCATGCTAGCACAGTAGTGAAATGCTTCACATGCGTTTCCATATCCATACACCAATATCTCGTCATATAAAAACTAAAACAAACTTCCGATCATACTCTTTCAAGACTTCATTCATACAAGATTGGAACGTGGCGGGGGGGCGGCGGGATGACGTCGTCTTAGACCGAATCACTTTTTTAATGAAAAGATGGATCTGAGCGAATTTGGCATCCTACACATTCCATTCTTTGAGAATCCGACTCCATAACTCAACGTGTTATACCCCACCACAGGATATATAAGAGAAGTGCGTATGAAACTACGGCCCCGGCTACAGAGGATGAAAAACCACCTCATAAACCTACCCTATTCCCGCCTATCCGACGACATAGAAGAGAACTGAAAATGTATTCAATACACCAAACGTCCAGGTAAGTTTTCTTTGCTTTCGGATATGCTTTTTAATATCTTGACTTGTGAAAATAGAAAAACTTGTACTTTATCGCTTGGAAAAGAAAGACTATCCTCGAAGTAAATCAATCTATCTCGTATTGCCCAATCTGGATGCGCTCGTCACACTTACGTTCCTGTGGTACTCACCGTTACACTTCCAACTCAGCTTTGAAGTCTGGTACTACTCGGTAGGGAAAAAATAAAAATAGAATAAATTCACTACGCTCGCTCTCTGGACAGCATTAATTCGCAGAATGACCCAGCTTATTACTCTTGGCTCTAAACATTCCATTCGCTATCTGTCCCATCTTCTTTCTCAGAGCCAGCCCATCCAGTAGTAGCCATTAGCCTCTATAGCTGTAACTTTATAATAGTTCTACCATTCCGTGGAATATTAATTCCTTGCTTGGCACTCGATCGTTTCACTTCTTTTTTCCAGCTCCGCGGTTTTTCTCAATTTCTCGTATAGACGTGTAGATTGCTTTTCTCTTTTTTTCTCATATATAGTGTATGATTTTGATTGGTTTTTATCATATATAGTGTATGATCCAAATCATATACGAATCTAGTTTTGATTAACTAGTTTGACGTGTAGTTACGTTTAGGTTAGGTTGACCCACCGAAAGGTGAAAGAACTAGTAAGAACAAAACAACGGGCACTATGGTGAGACGTGAAAACACCCGATCCCTTTCCGACCTCGATATGTATGTGAAATCGTCTTGCGCCATATGTACTGAAATTGTTTGGGAGACATGGTAAAAGCCCGCAGATCAAGAATGAAGCAGAAAAGACGAAAGTGTGTCTGAAATTCATTTTCTGTTTTTTAGTAGTGGGTCAAGAAGCGGGGTGGAGGAATTGGTCAACTCATCAGGCTCATGACCTGAAGACTACAGGTTCGAATCCTGTCCCCGCACCCTTTATTTAGTATTGAGTAAGGTAAGTCGACTATCCGTGAAGTAAAACGAGTGATTGGTGGTGGAAGTCTGACCCAGAGCGCCCTATTGTTGGTTCAGCCTATTCCGTAGACTCTGACGACGGCTGGCTAACTCTTCACTTTGAGGATAATCTATATGCTCATTTCTGAGTGAGCCGAGTGGATTACGCTTCCTTTCGATTGGTCTCTTCGCCCTCTTAATGAAAGCAGGAAAACTTAGGTTCCTATTCGTTCAACGAGCCAGCCCCAAAACCAAGTCTTTCTATTACACCCCCCTTGCAAGAGAAGAACTAAACTACTCCTTTTGAAGCTATTCCACAATAAAGCTATCATCAGCTAGAGCTTGTACAATAAGTGAAGCTACTTAATTCCCCTTATATGTATCTTTAGTCTTTCTCACTTTTGCTCTACTTTCGCTTATCCACTCTACTAGACTTGAAGTCTAGCCTTGTTTGTTATCTCTTTTATTCTCGAGCCTTTGGCAAGAACGGATTACCCCACCCAGAGTGGAAGGTAAGGTCAGTATGAAAGCCCAGGAAGTGAATTCAATAGCCTAAGTATGGTATGTAGTTTGGTCCGCTCACTCAAAACTAAGAGCTTATCCTCTGCAGACTCGTACTTTGACTTATATATATATAGCTTTTCCACTGAGAAGAACGGATTTAAATGTGGTTATTACCCCACCCAAAGGAGGTATTTGGCCGTAGACTTCTTGTCTGTTAGGAATGGCTGGATTTCCTCGTAAGTACTTTGTTTTTAATTCAAGGTGGGTTATAAAAAAAAAGTGCCTCAACTGGATAAATTTACTTATTTTTCACAATTCTTCTGGTTATGTCTTTTCTTCTTTACTTTTTATATTGCGATATGCAATAATGGAGATGGACTACTCGGGATTAGCAGAATTCTGAAACTAAGGAACCAACTGATTGCGAACCAGGGGAACAATATCCAGAGCAAAGACCCTAACAGTTTGGAAGATTTTTTATCTAAGGGTTTTAGCACCGGTGTCTCCTATATGTACTCAATTTTATTCGAAGTATCCCAATGGTGTAAGACCATCAACTATAAAAGTATGAAATTCACTCTGATCTCTTGTTTCGGGGGAAATAGTGGCTTACGAGGAATAGAGAAAAACATTCTCTATTTGATCTCAAAGTCCTCATATAACACTTCTTCCAGTAGGATCACTTTAAGGAATGAAATAATACTAATCAATGTTTTACACGGCCAAAGTAGCATTGTTTTTGAATCTAATTAAAGATTCAATAAAATAATTTCTTTATAGGAATTTGGTCAAAAAAGCACTAAAAGCAAAAGAGAGTCCTTTTCCAATCGCCCCGCGGTGTAAAAAGGTTCTCGTTTGACAGCATCTTCATTCAAATGACTGCTCATTTTTGGTTGGCTCACCCGATAGAGAAAGTGGGGTGGCGGGGCTTTCTTTCAGAACCTTGCTTTTCTATTGGAGTCGAATGTAGCTTTCTTTCTCATGCGGATAGAAGCGAGGCCGCCGCCTCGGCGGCGGGTGAGAGGAGGGAGGGGGCAGTGGGCTTCTCACGAGCTACCCATCTCGATAAAGCTTTCGGGTAAACATATGTAGTCAAAAACCATATCTTACAGAGTTTATGTCAAACGTAAGAAAATCTTACCCACCATATCCATTCATGCACATTAGTATTTTCATACATAACATGCCTTAGCGCATACTGGGGGGTGGCAAGGATTTTCTATCTATACACAAAAAGGCAGAGCACTCTATTCTCACTCCAACCTAGTAGTCCGCGATCTCGTACCTGTAACCTGACACTGGAATAAGCGATAGGTACTTAAGTAAGCGGTGCGGATAAATGACTTGATAAAGCAATCGATTCCGATAGAATGCGGATTGAGATCCGTACACGGACTCCCAGAAGAAAGAAGGAAGAAAAAATCACCAATCTCTTAGTCTGATTCAGCTAGTTATTAGGAAGTGGGTCATGTGATTTGATTTGGCAAGCAAGAAGACTTTTTAGCCGAGCCGAGCAGACACAGTACCTACCTCAGCCAAGATTTAGGACAGCTAAAGATGGCCAGGATGGTTCACAAGTAGAAAGCAAAACAAGGTTGATTTGTTGTAAATGCCTTTCCCGCCATGCCTTGGCCTATTATCAAGTGGTGCTCTGAGCATGCCACATGGAAGGCCAGGATTGATGGTTTATGTAGCAAGCTGAATCGACGGTTGCTATACAGTGATGGTAGTTTTCATCTGTACCGCTTTAATGTGATATAAGGTTTTTAAGCAGGTACCACAATCTGATATGCACACATGAAATCGCCTCCCTGATGTGAAAAGTTTTTCAGTGTAGTGATATGAATTTTTGATGTATAAGTTCTTGGTATATAGACCTTTGATTATTAACAGAGTTTTTTCCCAACGAGCGAAGTCGCCGAAGCGAGTCTAAAGGGAGATGACTTTCTCTTTTTATGAGTTGGGGTACCTCGCCTTCCAAATCTAGACATGGATTCTGGGGCTGCCGCCTTCCTTAGCATGTACACAAAATAGAATCTATCTGCTTTGACCTCTGCTTTATATGGTTGGGTATATTACCAACCTGGAGCGAGGTAATTCGCTCGAACAATATATATAATTACTTAACCTGTCCTTACGTGAAATCACTCACTTTTACGCACTATGCATTCCCCTTGTATGTATGATTCCCGGAAATTATACCTGCGTTTTGACTTGACCTAAGCAGAGCGGTACACAATGAGACAAGTTTCTCCTCGTATATATGGAAAACCTGTCAATGGCATTTTACCTTAAGCAGTAGGTTCCGGAAAGAGACAAGTTGTGTTTCGCTGCAAAAACCAGACTTTTTGATCACTTTCGAGCCCGGGAAAACAAGGCATGTGATGAGTAGGTTTCAAGAATAGGCCTTCATGTCAAGTAGGCAAGTAAGGGAGTACCGGTAACGAACGTTGGCTTGACTTCACTTCTACTTGATTTATTCACGCTTGCTGCTTTCTTTTTGCTTTTTTCTTTCCCGGTACTCCTTCCAAAGTTTCGCATCTCTTGCTTTCGCTCTTACCAAGGAAGAGTGTTTTTAGCGGGGATTAGTGCCATCAAGATGTGAGCCCTGAAGAAGCGTGCGCTTTTTTAGGAATCCCACTGCAACTCCTGTCTTTACAGATTTCCCTCTGTTCCGTCGATGTAACCACTACCTTAATATCCCCCCTATAAGGTCTCTCCTTTCGGCCACCAACCATTAACCAAGGAAGACGTGCCTTGTTGAGCTGTGAACTGAAAGCCGTTTGCTCTTGTATTAGCAGTTTCGTTTTCTGCCGAATGTTTTTAGCGAGTAACTCCGCGCCCCCTTCTTCAACTTCTTTTCTCTTGACCCCCTGGTGGAAGTTATTTTTCTAGACGTGGTTCGCTTTTTCTTGAGCTTAAGTGTTGTCCGATCAATCAAATGAGTAGTCTGTCCCTTCTTCAAGGTCGCATTCAAGTAAGTAGGCAGCTTCCCCATAGTCCTAGTTGTTGCAGGCCGAATCGTTATCTCCGGCAAGAGCTGGACGACTGTCCAGGGCAAGTAAGCGAGTTCTTCCCTTCTTCTGCCGCTTGGGTCCCTACTGGCTATAGCCATTCAGCAGCGACAAACTAAGAGCTACCTGGGGGGCTAGCCACCTGAAATCAATCTATCCGGACCTTAGAGCAACCTCAGGGGTTGGGAAGGTAGAGCAAATGAAGACAGGAGGGATGTTATGAGTTACTAGCTTCCTACTTGGCCTTGGCTTACTGAACGGGGGCAGGAAGGGGTTTCGGTAATGAGCGATTTAGGAAGGAAGCAGAAGACCGGTCTAGTCAGGCATTAAGGAGCATTTGCCATTTGAAAAAAACGGATTATTAAGACATTCCAATCGGAGTGGTCCCATTCCACCAACGTTTGATGTCGGGCATTTGATGGATTCGAACCCATGGAAAAGAAAGGGTAAACTGCTGCTACCGGAAAAAAGGTCTCGTCGAATCAGATGTGAAAAGGACCACTGTCATCGATAGTTAGAGCTTCCCCAACTATCTCTTTTTCCGAGCATTTCTCTTCCACTGTTTCAGCCCGCCGGGTTTGACCGCGCCTAGAAATGATCGCCTTTTTATACTCTACATAGCGGCTTTGCCCCACTCTGGAGGTTCCCTCTTGGCTCAACATGATGACGAGGGGAAGTCGCGTCTTCTTATCTCAGCAGGATGCTGGTAGGAGCTGAACATAATTACTCCGCTATAGAAAAGCTATGCCTTGCCCAGGTGTTCGCTTACGGCAAGTTGCGCCACTACCGGCCCATAAATCCGTATCAAAAAAGTGAATTCATAGATAAAGTGGAGTGTCTTTCCTCCGCACCCATCCATTTGTGCACATGAAGAAATAACCGAGCTTATAGTGGCATCATCTGGTGTAACCCTAGCCGATTGCATCTGCCTGAATAACTCCAAGGCTTCCTGATATTTACCAAATTTCACATAACCGGCAATTAATGCACCCCAAAAAACCACATTTTGATCAGGCTCAAACACCACCTGTGCTTTATACATCCACCATTTTCATACATACTAACTAACCAAGGCTGAACCCAAATAATAATTGAAATAAAAACCCATTAACAACGATTCAAGAATGGATTCGTTTCACAATCTCCTCTAACCCTAGTTTTCCACATGCAATTAGGGGGTTGGTTACACCTCAACAATTCGTGCTGACCCATTAACCGGTAAATACCCACAAAGCTTCTTCAAAGAGGTCATTATCCAAATAACCCGAAATCATACTATTCCACGAGACTATGTCGCAGGTCCGGGTTTAAAAGACCCGTTTAGACAAACCTGTCAAGCCGCATGAAAAATAAATGCTAATTAGGGAATTCAGAACAAAGGTGTTGGATTCAAAGCCTAATTTGATAATCAATGAAAGGAGCTGCTCTCCTGGAGAGAGCAACGCGAGATGGACTTGAGAGTTGTGGTGAAGGTGTAGGCATCAGGTGTGATATTGTACTTATAGATAAGAGAGAAAGAGAGAGGAGGAGCAAGAGTGCTCGATCAGTGAGCTCCTACGCACTGGCGGCTTTGGGCATACTAGCTCGCTGCGGAAGAGAATGAAGATAAATAAGGTGAATGTCACGTAGGGCATAACACATAGAAAAGCCCTTTTTATCCACGGTATGATTGTTTTCCTATTGCTTGTCTTTCTGCTATCTTGAAATAGCAGTTATTGTCTTCCTGGTCAGCTTTCGACGAGTGACTCTTGGTTGGGGTTGACCGCCCTTTCTAGTGAACAGGGAGACTTCTGTTGCTACTAGATTCTATTGCCTTGACTGACTGAACACACATAGTTTTCTCGGCTGTAATTTAGAACCTTTGATAGGACACCGGACACCAGGGACCTAAACTCCAGCACAAAGACAAGAAATAAGCAGCAACAAAACTATACTATCTATGAGTTTATGGGCTGGCTGCGCGATGGGCCTAAACTGACCTGGCTTCTTTGGTTTCGGGATGAAGGTCCGGTACATAGCGCTAAAGGAATAGATCCACCATTTGAGCTGCCATTGAATCAATCAAGCTTATCTTTCTGTCAGGCCGCGTTGGTTGCCCTAATTAATAAAAATCGGGCTAACGCCTTGGGTTTGCTTCCATGACGAACATAATTTACCAGCTTGTCCATGAGTTTCATTGTCTCTTTGAACGCGCTGTCCCCTTACTATGCCCTTTCCTACAAGAGTCCCGATTCCATGCTTTGATTAGCATCCATCCATATTCAAAGTACATGCTTGTCCATATTCTCACTCAAAGGACTTCCATCTATAGAAAGTTTTTTATGTGGGAATTTGAAACCGCTATAAGACGAGTAAGGTCCCCTATTCCATGGTGAGTTTAGCTACCTACAGAAAGTCAGTGTCTGAGTAGAAAGTCAGTGTCTGAGTTCTAGTCCACGCGATCCGTCTGAGTTTCTAGAAAATTCCTTCCTCACCAAGTAGTCTTCTTGGCCCAGGAGACAGCCGAGCTAAATGATCCATACGAGTCACTAGCTTGGAAGCCATTTGCCTTCAATGCAGTTTTCGTTCGTTCGAACTGGAAGTTTCAATAAAGTCCCTTACTGTAAACTTGAAATATACCTCATCCTCATAAACTGAATTTCTAGCCGGTTGTCCAAAGAACTCCAATTGAAGATCGAAACTCGCTAGGACATTCATCTGGGAAGAAGTAAGGTTTAACCTCGCGGATATTTGTGAACAAACATCAAGATGTTCATGAAGTATGTCTACTTGAACACGAAGCAATATATGAATCTTCAATAGTCTTACAATTAGATGAAAATAAGGTAAGTCTTCTCTGAAATTAGATTTACTTCCTGTGGAGTTGTAAAAAGGAGCAAGCTGGTAAGGGACAGTAGGTCTCAGAGTTTATGGTTTCAGTAGATCACGTCGAGACATCACTAGTCCGTGCTCCTTGGGCATTTCCACTAAGCGAATTTCAACATTTGAGTAGCTAAAGGGAAATCAATGCAGTCGTAAGTAAGAACCTTCACTTCAGGGGACGGTAACTCTCAATCTCTCTCATAAACCCACTAAGAGCAGCACTCCTAACTTAACTTCTTCCTAAAACGACGACGAGGAAGATACATAGAGCGAAGGAATCAAAGAAAAAAAGGGTAGCCAAGAGTCCAGCTGGAAAGAGGTTTCAAACGGTATTGCTTACCATCTAATTTGATTTTTCACTCATTAGAATTTTTTTTATTGCAAAAGCACTTATTTATTTAGTTCCACTGGGTAAAGTAAATTTCAAAGGGTGTTTACGGTACCTTTCACTCATTAGAGTAACTCTCAGGCTATTAGGCACTTAAACCTTTAATTTGCAACGATTGCTCTCGTTGCTGGGCAAGCATATGGGTACATATCTCTGTACCGTTATGAGCCGAGCTATGCATGAACTGGGTACTGGTACGACTTGAGCCACCGGTACTAGTCGTGAGAATGGTACAGATCTGGATTGGATGGTGGTTTTGGTTTTCCTATTTAATTAAAGAAGGATTTCCCTAATACTTATTGAAGCAGGAAGGATGTGTACCAGATAAGGAAGAGCAAGAAAATCATCTGAAAGAAACTCAACGTACTCTCTAATTATTGTTCTCAAATACGTGTTCATTACATGTACGGCTTTCCAAAGAATTCTATAAGTATCTATGAGATCGAGTATGGAATTCTGTTTACTCACTTGAGATTGAGTATCCGTTTCCCCCCCTTTTTCCTTGTTGAATACATGGAACCCATGTCTGCGCAAGTGGTAGCCCGTGTGTGTGGCAATGTTTTCCCCTTTGTTCAATTGGCAAACTTCACATTCCCTCACATAATTGAAATATCTTGCTTCTTTTTGGGCCAATAACATGTTTCTGAAGTTGCTAATTCCAGCGTTTGAAAGATATGGACTTTGACCAGGCTATGGGATAGAAATTCTATATAAAGAGATATCGAACTCCATTATGAGGGCCTAATATTCAGCTTCGTTATTAGTCCTTGCTTCTTTAAGAGAGAAGGAGTGCCGAATTATCCCAGGGTAATGAAAAGCAGCCCTACCCCAACTTTCACCCTGGGGATTATGGGGCAAATTCCTGGCTCTCATTAAAAGAAATGAAAAAGAGGTATTCTTTCAAAGTTCTTCGTCTTAAAGATTCTACTCTTAACCAAACTTACGAACTCCTCAACGCGCCACCATCTCTGTTGATTCTGCTAGAGTCTTTTGCAAGAGAAAATACCAGTGCAATTGTTCCACTTTTATTGTTCAAGGTGACCTCAGATATGTTTTTTTGGACCTAGATATGTTATCATAATATTCCAGAATAAATAAAAACTGTACTTGGAACAGCTAAAAAGAGTTGAAGAAGAGGTGTACCAAAACTCTAGTAGACTTGTCCGTCCAACTTCCTCTTTTCTTGAGCTCGCTCCAGTGCTATCGCTACATGGGCTTTGAGAAGGGGAATATATAGGTGGGTTTCAACCATCTTAAAAGAGTATATGTACTTGACAGCATCTAGGTGTATCCCCTTTTTTCTCATCCTATCTGTTAGCTCAGTTCCCGGAGGGTAAGCAAAACATCTCGTATTAGTTAGAAATCCCCTTGCTTTACAAATCATGTTAGAAAAGGAAGAAGATATACTTTTGAATCTACACTGCAATGGAAACATGTGATGGTTTTTCTAGTTTAAGAAAGATCAAATTATCGCCCCGAATAAAAATACCCTTTGTTATCACCATATTGGCACTGTCCAGATAAGGACTTTATAATGGATAATGCCAGCCTTTTCTAATAGCTCTTTAAATTAGCCCAAGCATACCAGTAAAGGATTAATAGACTCAGATCTCAATACTTTACCAATTCTCCAAAAAAGGCGGCGGTAAGCATCAAGGAGAGAGAATAGCGGAGCACCAGAACTGAAACTCAGGAACGCGGAAAATAAGACGCCGGCTAGTAGATGCGGATCTTGGTGTGTTGTTCGTTCAATCTTTTGAGACAAGCGATTCAATGACAGTTCAGTAGTAAGTAAGGCTGTTAGTGGTGTATGCCCTCATCTTATGCTTCATGCTGAATAGTGTACGCAGTAATATGGGTTTCTATTTTCAAGATGGAACTTGAATTTCTTCTACTTTTTATCATGAGCTAGCCAACAATCCATAGGGGATTGCAAATCACCGCCGTAACCAAACCGAGTATAGTTCTCGTAAGAGGTCAGTATTCCCGAGATTCTTTCTCCCCCCACGCCCAAAATCCAATTGAGAACAAATGGGTAAAGCAGCAGCAACCGGATACAATTATAGCGCGTCGCGCTATAATCGGACAATTCAATCGTACTATGAACGGGAAATTCCGAAGAAATGGTAAGATATGGGTAAGACTTCTCGCGGATCTTCCTATTACGGGGAAACCCGCAGAAGTGAGAATGGGAAGAGGAAAAGGAAATCCTACGGGTTGGATTCTCGCTTTTCTCCCTTTAACACCTACTGTCTCACTACTTGAGTATCCCTACGCCTCAATTTTATGAGAAATTAAGGCGATATAATCATAGAAAAAAGGAATTTTAGAAATAGGACCAAAGTATTGGACTGGGAGGTTGGTTTTGATATAGTTATGAGTCCTATCTGCTGTAATCCGTGGCATTAACTTTTCGTCACTATTTAAATAATAAAGGTAAGGTGCTAATATATAGTGATATGATAGTTTACGAAGAAAGTTATTACAACATGTTTCTATATAGACTAAAGCTGATATACCCTTGGCACCCTTCTCACGGCTCTCGTTAAAAAGAGTGTCGTTGATGGTAGCATCATGGTTCCCCTCTTCTAAATACCCAGGATAGTGGATTTTTAATAATAATTTACCTAGTGAAGATAGAACTAATTCATCTACTGGTTTCATCAAATAGGCCGTATATTCAAAATCAAAACCAAGATCAACCGGTGGTTTTTCCGAAATAGGTAAAACTGGCACTCCCTTATAGGTATTTTCTGAACCAACTATCCTCCCAGGCGTAAAGAAGATTCGTAAGAGAGGTGATAGCTCATATGAATTGTTATAGATTTTATTAATAGCATGTTCTAATTCCTTTTGTTCAATAGTGTGGTAATACACATTTTCCTTATATAACTTATAAACAAAATCGACCCAGTGGTGACTAAAAATAGAAAAGTTTGATGACATGTCCCTTTTTTCCTATCGTAAAGTACTCAGTCTCCCCTCTCGGAAAGGAGAGAATTTCATGCACTCAGAAACCGACGTTCGAGTTCATATGAGATTGGCGTGGGTTCTACCAACGAAAAACGTGGAACTTCATGTATGCGCTCCGACTGAAGAACATACACTATATATGATAAAAAAGAAAGACGAGAGGTTCCGCTCCTCGTTCACACTACTTCTGACGGATGCACTAACGGTTCAGTTCAAGAGGACATCACCAAAAGGAAAGCCAGTAAATATGCCTCTTTAGATACCTAGTAGCTTCCCTTATACTACTTTCTTACTTATCCCCCTAGCTCTGCTGCTTTCCCTATTCCTTTGAGCTAGCCTTCTTCCTTACTTGTCTATCCCGTACATATACCTTATACGCACCCCTTGTATACTTGTTTTTCCCTTCGAGCGAGAGAATACGAATCATACATATCATAAACCCACCGAGGCCAGTACGACATTGGCGCTGCAAAGCGGGTACACTTCGGCTTGCTTCTGCTTTACCAGCTCTTCCATTTCTCACTCTCGTTGGTCCGTCCATAAAAACGAATTAAGAAGGAGAAGAATTGAGGTGGGGTGCGCTAGAAAAATACATACCAAAAGGGTCCTATATTCATTCTTGAGTTGATTGAAAAAAGGGTGCTTTCTGCCGGTGGTTGTCCGAATTTGATGTGTTAAGCATATAACATCAGATAATAAAGTCACTCTTATTCATCAATAAAGCAGCAAGAAAAAAATTTCAGATCCACATAGGGAATAGAAAGTGCCGTGGCGGGCAAAGAAGCAAGATTGAGTCAAGTAGGAAAAGAAGCTCACAAAAGTATGATCTCTTATTCTTAGCATCCTGGCATAACAAGGGAGTGAGTGTCAAGCCGTAGGTAGGCGCAGAACACATATTTGATAGGAAGTAGAAGCTCTAACTACTCAAGTACTAGTTGCTTGTTTGTGTGTAAGGACACTAGTCTCAGTGACTAATAGGGGGTATAAATAAAGAAGAAAGTCTAAGAACTTCTTTTCGTAGGCTGAGTTCATCTTCCTTTCCGGTGTCAAGCCAGTGAGAGACCTGAAGATCAAAGCATTTACATGACATGGAAGTGGCCAATTGAAGCTTCACCTTGGCGGCCTTTTCATACATTCTTCCTTTTTTTACTTGGACGACCACTACATACATATTTCGCAGGCAAGGGACTTTATCAAGGCTCAACTCCGCATAGTTCCTAACTCTGGCTGCCATTACTTTTATCCACTTTTCGCCCTATCTTCTTGTTCTGCCTTTGATCTAGTCTTGAACTCTACTTTGTGAGATAGTTTTTTACCCCTAGCTCTTTCATGGAGGAAGCCCTTTTCTTTACCTAACCCTCTTGAACTTCTTACACAGCCTAAACTTAGTGAAATACTCTGGTAAGCCAAGCAGCAGTAGAGGGCCTTCTCTTGAGTCAAGTAAGGATGCCAGGTAATGGCCGAAAATAGTCTAAGGACACTCCTTACGTTCAAGTACGCCTTTTGAAAGGAAATCGTGCCTGGTCCAAACACTTTTTAATGCAATACTTCTGAAAAGTAGGAAGAAAGTAAGCTTAATCTGCCCAATGGTAATGGCAAACCTGGAGTCTGGGATAGCACAGAGAGAGCGCCCTCACTCGATTCTAAAGTAGCGTGTAGCCTTGGGAATGGATTTATTCTTCCTAGTCCAACAAGAATAATAAGACAGATTCTTTGTGTGCCTCGAGTAGCAGCTTAGAGCCAGAAGACGACAAAGGGCATTTCTTTCCTTAAGTGGAGTTTCAGAACTAGTATCAACAACAACCTCATTGACACTAGAATTCGTGCTTCTTGACTCTCCTTACAGTCTTCAGTACAATAAGCAAGGAAAGGAGTTATAGCAAAGATGATTCCAGGTTGAAAGAGTAAGTAGAGGACTGAAGATCGCATTCATATATATAGTTGTTAGTGAGGTAAGTCCTATTTTTCAATGGGCCTACCCAGCGAGTGTAACGTAAGTGAAACGAGCGAGCGGAACTACACCAGATTGAATCTTACTGGTAATTGACGAGTGACTTTGACACAAAGAATTACAAAGCGTAAGATATCTTATCAAGTATTAAAACGTTTGTTTTCTTCTTTTGAGCATACTGGATAAAGTTTTCCATCTCCGAGATTATCCATTTCAGAATCTTTCACTATCTCTTTTTGCTCTACACGTTAGTAGTGTAGAGCTGGGTCAATTCTTTGGGGGTCTAAGGGGGAAAGCGATCCAAGGCAAGTTTTAGTAGCTTTCCATGATGATAGAACCGATCCAATATGATTCTAGCCAAAGCCCGTTGGGAGAAATCAATCTATTTGGCCTTCCCCTGCGGGCATCTCAGGTTCCCTTGCTTTTATCTTATAAAGAGTTGCATTACCCAATTGATTCACTTTATACGAAATGAAGCTAAGCGCATTAAGCAAAGCCACTGTCTAAGCACCCAGGGAGCGTAAATATCTAATTTTAAGAAGCTACGTCTAGAACTTCGCGCCAGTCCTCTTTTCTAAGTGCCGACATCCAATTCTTCTTTCTCTCTTATTCAATTTCTACTTAACGTAGATTTTTCTTTTTATTAAGTAAGTTTAAGTTGTTTCGTTTTCAGGCCAGAAAGAAGTTTCAAACAATAAAAGTTAAAGTAGTGTATCAAGTAGCGCGAAAGAAACCAAATATGAAGACTCACGGACATGACCTAGAGCGAATGGACAGGCCCAATCAAGCAACTCGGTCTTAATTAGTATGCTTACTAAGTGCTTCAAAAGTCTTTGGTTTCGTTTTCTAAAGAAAAAAAGTCAAGTACTTTCTGGCGCTTTCTTATTCCCGCTCAAATAAGTTATTTGACTCCTCCACATCCGCACAAAGCCTAAAGGGAAGGAATCCCTCTTCACTCCCCCCAGCCCTAGAACCTGCACATCCTACGCAAATTTAGGATAACATGGCTACTTCATATATATCTTCCGCCTTATGCATAAATTGATCCATACTACTAAAGCCCATAATAAGGAGATTTTATTCAAAGCCCCTCAATTTATTGCCAACTCTTTACCACAATTAGACACAATTTATATAATTAAATAGTACCTACCTTATATCTACTTCAAAAAGAAAGAAAAGAAGGAGTAACTCGTAAATAATTCAATGCTTTATCTGAATATGTTCTAGCAGTAGGAAATAGATACCGGCAAGACCGTTGAAACCTTTTCAACATACAACGACTTCTCCTTCAATCGATCTTCACTAGCTTCCGATCTTTGCAGGCACCTGTAACTCCAACTTCAATGTAAGTCAAGTCAGATTTGCTTGCATTCCTCTCGGCGATTACCTATTACTTCCCAATCCATTACTAGGTCATACCAACCATAGTCTGACAGAATCAGTTAGTGAGAAGGGAACCGGATTTCAAAACCGGATCTTTCACCGACTTTCCAAAAAACCACCAGTCAAGCTAGTTTCACCGAATTCTCTTTCTTTTTCTTTATTATATATAATATGAGAAAAAACCTTTTCATTGCCTCGCGATCGCTCGCTTCGTCTCCGTCGTCTGTCAATCTATCGGTTTTCTTGAAATAAGTAAGGGCTTACGTTCGAACGTACTTGATGTCTTGGGCGCTCACATTCTTTTTTATGGGTTTCATCTTGCCGAACCTTCTTTTGTCCCATGCCATGCGGTTGTCGGAGTTCGAAATAAGACCGCTGTGTTTAAGTCGTCTGGCCTAGCAAAGGAAGAATACAACGAGATATCCTGATATATATGCAAATGTAAATCTTTGTTTTTATGGATTTCCTTTCATTACGAAAGAACTCGTGAACGAAAGCAAAGATTATTCGGTTTGAGCAACTCCTTGCTAGAGAATTGGAGAGTTGAGCTTAGCAGCAGGAACGACGATGGATGCTTCAAAAAAATCTCAGTTCGTGGTTTCGCTCGTTCATTTGTCTATTTTATATAGGTATCGAGTAGTCAATGTCTTTCCTTTTTACTGAATTTGACGGATTTTCTTTTTTATGATAAAACACTACTTGCTCTGTTGTTTATTTTGTATCACACGTTTCTAAATAGAAAATATATTAATTCTATAGAATTCAACCCGCCGGCGCATTTTTTCCGTTTGAAAAAGCGCATAGTTTTTTTCTATTCCAAATTGAAAGATTTACCTAAACCAGTCAGTTTTTTAGTGGATCCCACGTTAGCCCCAATACGTTGGTTTCTAACTTGAAAAGAATGCTTGAGCTTGAGTGAGAAGGGCCTATTCCCTCAACAGGTATTTCGCCTGTATGGTGTTTACCGTGTGGGACCCTAGATCCGGAAGGTATACTACTATCAGTCAGCTACTATCTATATATGTCTGCCTTCCTTGAAAGCTCCAGGCGCTGCGACTATCACCGGTAAGTTACGTCGGATCAACATCGGGATTTTTCTCAACATCAAAATCAACGTTGTTCACGCCTATTTGCTCTAGATCTACTGGCCTGGGCTATTCTACTACAAACAACCGAATAGATGAGTGCAGGATCTTATGTTTTTTCTGTTGTTTTTGCTTTCACCTGTCATTATGTCACCTTAGCAGCTGGGACTGGAACTGCTTCCGCATCTGGCACTCTCCAACCTTTTCTATCTATCTTTAGAAATAGAGCGAGTGTCTCAAGATTGGGCTCTCTTTCTCAATTAGGTTATTTACAAGGCTGTTAAGCCATCTAGTCTTCTAGGCTTGATCGTGATAAAGAGTCTTTTATTACATAGATCTCTCAATTTAGAAAAAGGAGCCTATTCTCTAAGGAAGATGAGAGGTATGCAAATCAGACATACATAGTGGACTGGTTCTTTTTCTTTTCTATCTCTGCTGCTATTGTAGGTGCCCGGAATTCATGGATTCTCTGGTCAAGGTTCACAAGAAGGGTTCTGCAAGAAATTGGGTGGGCTGGCTTAGGTTAAAAAAGCAGTAGGAATAGCTATTCTTTTATGGCTTTTTTTTTCTCTGCCGATGCCTTTTTCTCCATACTCCATAAAAGAATATAACTGGTTAAGTCGACCAGCAAGCAGCTTTGTGCTGCAACCGCAAATAAAGGTACTCTAGATGTGTTATAGTGCTATTATTTTACCAAATTTTCTGTGAAAGCTAGTCTTGGGATTGCTGTTTTATCCTAAGCTCTTCTATGAAAGTTGAGGCCTTATTCGTTCTGGTCTGTTAAAGTATCCTTGCTACGGCCTTTTCTTTTTCTTTGTAACCTTAGCTCGGTTACTCGAATCTTTCGTTTTTTATATGATATTCCGGTACCTGAAAAGAAATTTCTAGTAATTGGAGGAACATGTCTGTTCTACATGATTATGGAACGTTTATAGCTAAGGAGCGTATTGTTGAGTCCCTTTACTTGCCAAAAGTTTTCCAGTATGCTGATATAGTCTTTATACACATGATAGTGGCAGCTAGCTTATCGACGATTTGACAATAGGCGGCCACCGGAAAACCCGACAACGCGAATCACTTCCAGGCCGGCATGAAATCTTTCTTGTGCCAGTGGCTCTTGTGCGCTTCATTTATGCTGGTAGCATACCGTATCGTATTGTGCGGAACACTCAAAAAAGCTCCTCAAGCAAGACATGATCTACATAATAAGACATCATAGCGCCTAGAGAGAAAGGTACGGAAAATCGCCTTACTTATCCAAGCATGTTGCCGGATAGGATATTAGGGCCGTACTCTGATTTTTATGAGGTTAGGAACCATTTGCTCTTACCAGCATTTATTATTAGGTAACGCATCTTTGTTTATCGATTTTAGGCTTAGGCTGACACGTTGTCGCTTTCGCTTTCATAATAAATGATATGGAATAATGCAAGGAAATTGTTCTTGAAAAATAGAATTGAAAGAGCTTTTCATCATCTATTTATGTCCGAACTCTTCCTTACTTTCCTTCCTAGCGAACAACGGAAAAAGCTTATCCCTCACTCACATTCGCCTAATCGAGCAGAAGGCCACTCGGCGATCCTCCTACAACTGGTCTTTTATAGTGTCGAACACAGAACACACATAAGTATAGGTTTTCTTGTCCTTACGACGGTTGTCAAAGACCGGATCTTTTCACTTCGCGACCCTCTCCGAGTATGTGCTTAGTGTAACGTCTCCTATCAAAATTGATGTATCTATACGATATAAAAAATAGCTCGATCTAATTGGAGGAGTTTTCACTCCATTGCCAGTGCTACATAAAGCAACTGGAGCAACACTAGGTTCGGATCCTTCAAACCGGGGAATTTGCTAATAATGTTTATTGGCAACTTTGACAACTGAACGTTTTTTTTATACAAATTTGAATAAATGGAATTTGCCGAAGGTATGTCAGAAAGCATATGTATTTTTCTTCTTTCTTTCTAGGAAGAGGTGGTGCTGAAGAGGTGTTGGCTTGCGGGTCTAGCTGTACAATATGGCAATTTCCAATTCAAAAAGTTCATTAAGTATTTATATACTAGCTTAATTAATTAACTAGAAGAAAGAAATAGGAATTTATCCTGATTGCTGTGTCAAAACATGAGCACTGATCATCTCTGGCGCCGCTGCCTCTATAAGTAGTTCTGTCAGCCGGTAAAAAGGCCAAAGAAGAACCAAAAAAGAAGGCAAGTTCCCTTTTTTTTTACTTTCCTCGAGCGAATCTAAAAATAGTACAAATGAAGCCTTGCTATAATTAATGCAATCATTAATTAAGCCTATAAAAGCCAAAAGCGCCACAGAAAGAAAAAGCAAGTTTCGTTTCATTTGAATTATTTAGTGGGCTTATGAGGGTATATGGGTTCTTTACCTGGTAGAATCTCCGACTTGTTTTGTGCTAAATTAATTGTATCCCTCCTTAATTTTTTTTAGCCTGGTATTTGTGTTACTAGCAGAAGAGAATGAAGGAGAGAGAAAGAATAAGCTAGTGCGAGATATGAGTGACATAATGGGAGAAGGCAACTTAGAGACCATGCTCTCTGTAGAAATGGGGCTTACACCGGCAATCCAGTTTTTCTTGACAGTTCATTTCAGGTGATTTTGTTCAGTTTCTGTCATATAATATGAATGCTGCATTGAACCTAGATTTGACTGAATTCGAAGTGAATCTAGATCTGGTTCCATCAGATTTGCGGATCAAACTGCATTAGTTTGTTTCTTGAAAAAATGTTTAATGTTTATTGAAAAAAAAAAAGTTATTATATAAGGTTTCACCACGTAGTCTTAGATGAACGAGTAGAAGGTGGTGCATCGTAGAATGATGGCGACCAAGCTGTTGTTGAAACCGGTGTGGATCCAGCTGCAGCGGGTGAGGGTACTAAGAACAAAGGTGGGAAAGGGTCTGCGAGGAAAGCAAGGAAAAAAAGCACCGACCCTCGCCCACTTTATGGAATTTCTTATAAGGAGGGGTTTTCTTAAGCTAACTTCTTAAATAAAGCGAACTTATACTCAGGTTCGTAAAACCAAAGGTGGTTTTTCTACTAAATAAGGAAGCCTATACATTGAATGTCTATTTGATCGAAAACTCCTCCCTATGAAGAAGAACCTTCCTATGGTCTGTCCTCCAAAAGATTGGAGAGTAAAAGATGGTGTACGTCTTAAAGACGGTGAAATTCCCAGAATCTTTGATCTGGTGGGCGGGTACTTAAGCCAACCCGGTGGGGATTTTATGAATCGCTATCGCTTATTAACAAGCCATGAGTACGATCACTTTTTTGTGAAATTAAGTTCAGTTTCAGCATTCTCTGAAATGTGCAGAAGCATTAATGCCTTAAAAAAACAGCCCTTCCGGGTCAACAGCGATATATTGAATTTCCTTCAAAATAATAAAGATATGTTAGCAGAAGCCGGACTTCTCATGCCTTCATTCCTGGCTGATGTGAATCCTCATAAAGTCTACGCCCGCCGGCTCAGAGTGGAGTTGTCTTCAGAAGAGAATAAGAAAAAGTTTCAATTCAGCCATTTGATTGATTGATATCATGGATCAACGTATTCAAAGAGCTCGCTATGAAAAGTTTATTATCAGACTAGCCAGTGCCTATGAAGGATACACGTTTGACTTACCAGCCTTCATTGACTTCAGAGGCAGGATTTACAGAACAGGGATCATGCATTTCCACGAACGAGATTTGCTTAGAAGCCGGTGATTCGCTTGCAAAACTATCTTTTAAAGAAGTCGAATATATGCATGAAATCTTGCTTGCCTCAACAGGATTTCATCACCATTCATTTCAATCTCTAGAAGAAGCAGCGGGTATATGAGAAACTTAAGAAGGTCTATAATAGTTAAAACAGTAATGCTGAATTGATTAGACTTGCTAATGGTGCTAAAAACTCTTTGAAGTTCATAAGCAATATGTTGTATATTCCCGACCAAAACGATTATATATATACTCAAATATATATAAGTATGGATGCTTCCTCGTCAGCATATCAGATAATGAGCTACTTCCTATTCAATACAGATTTAGCAAAACATACAAATTTCTTAATACATCGTTCGCTGGTGTGATCAAAGATCTTGACACCTGGGAAGTCAAATATAGTTAAAAAGGTTTATTAGGAAATAAATCACTAGCCGAAGCAGTGGAGGGTAAGCTAGTGAAAAAAAATATACTTAATGGGCAAACAAAACATGCTGCTACGGCAGATATCCAAAATGCGCTTGGGACCATTCTCCAAAAGAATGAGACAAGATTGGCAAATAAAATTCTGTGGGGGGTCCAAAGAGACTGAAAAGCACGTGTCAAACACTTTTCTTAATGAACAAATACTGAAAGGGGATCACTGGCTTGCTTGGTCCAGGCATCCACAAAGAAAGATCACACTAAGCACTGAGTGAGAAGAAAAAACTCATCAGTAATTTATAAGCTCCAAAATTAGTACTCCAGGACCAGGTGGTGTGAAGCTAAAAAGAAAGCAAGTGCGGGAGCCAAGCCAAATAGCAAAGTGTCCATATTCAATTTATTCACACATGCTTCATGCTCTGTGAACATATCGGTCAGCAGCTCAGTCTGCATGAGATGGGAAATAGATCCTTGCTTTGACTTAGATAGGAAATAGACTCAGTGTTTGACTTTGTTAGATGAGAGGAAATAGACCCGGGAGAGCCTTGTCAACAGATTAATGGATCTTTCGCACTTTCCATTATATAGTTAAAGGTCAACTAGGCCCACTACGGAAGCACAACGTTCGCTAGGGCGATCAGTGAAACTTGGTAGGTATGGAAGACTTAGGGTAAATAAAGCAAGTAATGCGATTTAAAAGCTAGATTTTGGCATTCTCTCCTGCCGGTGCCTGAGAGCGGCATAAAGCCTTTGTCCTTGATCTGATCGCTACCTAGTACTTTTTTTTATTAGAGCAGTCGAAGAAAGGGATAAATTGAAATAAGATAATACCACCGAGGTCAAGCAGCACTAAAACGAAGCCCGCCCTATTGTCCCGCTCCGCCTACTACTTTCATTCCTTTCTTTCCCCGGAGAAATTGCTCTCGTATTTGACCCGTAGAAAAGTTAAGGCTATATACATGAAAGAAGGAGGAAAGTTATATTAATAAGAAATTCTCCTAGGAGAGAGATGGATTCAATCCTGTTCTACTAATATCATAGATAGTATAGGGTAAAAAGCAGCTTTGCCAGCCTCAGTACACGGAGAGCTTTGGGTTCATCTGTGATCATCATGAACTTTAGGTAAAGGAACTGGATCCAATAGCCTGTAGCCCCATTATTCATGTCGATAACCATAACCCAAGAAGATGCACTGTTTAGCCTTGTCATCAAGCTTATATGGAGTTGATTCATCTTTAGGAATATTCCGCCCTGCAGCCGCCGCCAAAATCTGCGTGACTGTCAGATACATCTTTCCTCGTCCAAACTCTGGTTCCATTCAAGCAAGGTTTGATAGGTTGATCAAGTAAACTTCAGTTCGAATTGCCTCAGCCAAAAAGGATTTTGGTAACTTGGCATGAGAGAGCATGCACTTTCTTCTTTCAGTGATTGTTCGGTTCATTCTCTCTGCCACTCCATTGTGCTGAGGGCTTTGAAGCATACTTTTATCAACCATCCATGTGTTCTGCAATAATCTGAAAACGGACCCCCCCCGTATGAACCACTATTATCTGCCCGGATGCACTTATGCTGCCTTAACTCAAACACTTTCACAAAAGCAAGGAGAAGAGTTTAATACTTAAATCAATTCACTAAGCTAGCTTCACTCTTAAACTACTTTTTTGAGAGGAGCGCTACGAGCTACTAATAAGCTTACTACAAAAGAATTGAGATTATTTGTAAAGGCTCAAGTACTCAGACCCATAAGAGCGATTAAGGAAGATCTTTTAAAAATACCTGAATCGTCAGAGTATGTTTTGGGGCGTAGCGCTTGCTTACTTAGTGCTTGTGCTAAAGAAATCGGCACACATGAATGACTTGAATTCAAACGAATAGGAGATTGCTCAGCTCGACCAGTAATCGAGAACCCCAGGTCCTTCCCGCCCAGTCACACAGCCCTATACTCGTCAGAAGATTCGAACGAAGACAATGACGGCGAAGCGAACTTCAAAGGTTGCCCTGAGTTGAGGTGACATCTGGAGATTGAATTCTCAGTAGATCGAACATATATGTCAAGATGTACTTTTTTTGCCCTCGGGTGATTCGACATGGCAACTACCATTTCTATACCATATCCTGTCACGTTCTCCGCGCCTACGTCTGCCCCTGTCACCGTGTAAGTAAGAGAACGGATGATACAGCAAACTCTGTCTAATCTTGGTATTAAATGCTTATCTCCCTCGTACAAGTCAGATCTTACTCATGGGTGGATTCTCCATTATGGTGCCTCTAATCATATGACCTAGAACCCTGTCAAACACCGGACTAACCTATTTACCAGTTATTCATCAAAAAGAGGGATCTCCAGTTACACCGACTGGCATCGGCAATATCGAATCTGCAGCATTGTATATTGAAAATGGTTTTCTAGTACTGATACTTACAATGAATCGTCTTTCCATTGCTCAGTTATGTGAACAAGGTCACTTTGTCCTCTTCAGGCTTTGTTGTGCGGGATTATTTGAAAGGAAAATAAGCGGGCGCAAGGTCTTGGATGAACTAAATCTCCCTTGATATTCTCCTACTCTGCTGGTCTCGCCAAAGAAGTTTTTGATACTACTCACCCAATTCTCTATCCCTTCTGGTACTAGGTCATTAGAACTACCTTCTCCCTCTCAGGCTAAAGAGTCAAGTCCTCATTCCTTTTTTGCCTCGTTCTGGGCTAGCATAGCACATTCTACCCTTTACTGAGTTGGCATATTTAACATACTTTGACATCAAAATGCACTTCCCCCTGAATACTTATGAATCTCTTGGTTCTGGTTCACTAAATACCTTAGTTCACCCACTTTAATCATGCACTGCAAGCAGAACCCCCTTTTAATACCCACATCAAACCCCCCCTTAACTCTTATTACTCACTTCTGTACTGTAATCTGAGAATATAGATCAATTGCTTTGCCGTGGTGGATAGAGCTTCTTAATGGCAAATATAAGATACCTCTGAGCATTTATCCTGATGCTTTTTTCCTACTGCTCCATGTATGAGAGAAATGGGCGCAGCTTTCTTGTTCAACTATCTGTGATTGACTGGGATTAAGAAAGTGTCATCGACGTACGTCATATACGAGACATCTCGTCTCATTTTTCTCCCACTTTTGTCGTGCTGTCATGGCTTTGCTTTTGTTTTTCATTGCTAGACTGAACTTCTTCATTGAAAGTAGTGAATGAAGCAGATGCCTCTTCTTCTTTCTCCAGGAATACCATGAAAAGAGCTTTGTAGAGGTTAGGATTGAGACAAGAGATTATGCTTCACTAGTATGCTTGGAAATGGCCTACTTCTTTTATCACACCGTAATGTCACACACATAGAATATTGGTGTTTTTCTTGCATCACATCCATCCAAAAAAATCTCATATCAATATCATATATAGTGGTGTTTGCGCTTGGGTGCCCCACCACCCAAGGTTGCCTCCGGTAATGAAGCTTTTTGGTTGAACGGTTAGAAAGCGACTTTGAATAAGCTGAACACAACTATAATTAGGTTTTTTATTTGTTTCAAGATCAAATCTCAAACCGTATTCCTCGTATCATATATTTGTTGGTAAGTGTGATTTGGCAGCAGTAAGTATTAGAGTGGCCGGATTTGTGGAATAAGAAAAATAAAAAGCAGATTCCTTTGCCAGCGAGTAACTACTAACGTAACGTTACGAGCCAGGAAGAAGTAGGTTGGAGTGGGATTTGCAAGGGATCCAACGCATAATAAAAGGCTTAAGCCTCGAAGGTCGCCGCCCACATAATAAAGGCATGCATAGGACAACCTTCGGCACCGAGGGAGAAAGGTTTGATTATAAGCAAGAGCATCGGCGGCAGTAGCTAATGATGATGAACTTTTTTTGGTTGAATGCTTTTTTTGGCTTTTGGCCGGCCGACTTTCAGGAAGAATTGGTATAACTCTAAGCCAAAGTAAGAGAGAAATGTGCATGTATGTTGGTTCAAAATGAAAAAAACCAGTTCTCCGGATCAAGGGGCAGTCTAAATGGTTCTTTTTTATGCTCGTATATCATAAAAATGATTCATTGGGAGGGCCATGAGAAATCCACTTCGTACCTTAACTTCGTCATCAAAGCCTCTTCGCTACTCCGAACTCTACACCTATTTAGTTATGTCTTGTACTCTCTTTATTTGCTTTAGATTCTTGATCATGGGTGTGGCCATAGGCTTGCAGTCCTCCATTTGAAACCTCTTAAAGATCTCAACGACATACTGAAATTACCCAAGGAAAATCTCCCTTGGTTTCTGCCAACCCTCCAAACTCAAGAAGTAATGCATCATGCCAATGTCTTTCATCTCAAACTTAGCTGCCATGTCTTCTTTGCATCATGCAATGAGCTTCTCAGCACTCTTTCTGCTTTCTTCCCTCTCCGTGCCATTTTCTCTCGTTTCCTCTTCCGATCTCTCATCTAAACTCGCGCCTCTATTCTTCTCAGTTGTTTCTCCCTTCTTCTAATCGGGGCTTTTTCCTTCAGCATCTCTTCTGATCGGATTTATTCTTCCTCTTCTTCTTATCCTTCGCTGCAATCAATTGATCTTCGCAGTAGTTTATTCATCAGGTATTTCATCGAAGTGAATTTTGAGTTCTTATGTTCGTAACTTTACTGTTTAATGTGTTTTGTTGATTTATCTTTTGAATTGGATTGATTTGGCTTCTTTTTAAATTTAATTAATTAGTTTTCAATGAAACAATTATGAACATCCTTTATGTGATTTTTGTTATGAAATGTCAGATCTACATTGATCTTTGATTTGTTTTGCATAAATTTTGATCAATTAGACTTATCAAGGTAGATCTAGTATTATTACATATGTTGTGACATGTTCTTATAGGTATTAATAGTTATATACGATTCACATGGATCATGTATCATGTTGTTGTGTTGAAGATTTTTTGCTGTTCCAAGATTGTATATGTTTGTATTAATATTTGTAGTTTGAAGTATCTAAACTATGAAATTCTGAGAATATGAGAGTTTGCTTTGTAATGAGGCTTAGATTTTCACAGCCTGCAAATAAAAGTACTATAATACGAGACTTAGCTCTTTGTATTACTATTTGTTATAGTAGGTTTTAATAAATGCAAATATTAATATAAATCTTTAAAAGACAATAATGAGATAGCAATTTGTGTGTGATTACGAAGTTATTTAATGAAAATCCTTTTTTTTGCTTCATAACAGGGTTTTTGTAATGGATTTTTATTTGAATCAACTCATCTTTGGAGATTATTAGGGTGTTGTATAAAATGGAGCAGGGTATAATTGGAATTTAAATGAAGGCTGTGATGATTATGAAATATACAATAGAGAGGGGTTCAATTGGAATTTAAATGAAACCTTTTATGAATGTGATGAATTGGTTGGTGTGGGAAATGATGAAGAGGCAGTTGGAGACCAGAATGGTGAGGAAGTTGTTCATGATGAGGAAAATGAAGTTACTTACTGAGATTATTGAACCAGTTGAAGGAATGTTGTTTGATTCACTTGAGGATGCTTTTTATTTCTAAAAAGAGTATGCCAGACTCTCGGGTTTTGGAGCTTGTAAGAGATCCAACCAGAAAAAGGGTGATTTAGTTTACCATTATTCTTTTGCATGTAACAAGTACAAGAAACCCGATGAGAGAGATTTCGAGAAGCCCCCTTTACCAGAGAGGTGTAGGGCTGTCGTAGGCACTGAATTTAAGGCGTTTCTCACTGTTGTCAATTCTGGTTTAGTGAACAGATGGGTTATTTCCAAAGTCAACCTCAACCATAATCATGAGCTAACCCCTGGCTGGGTCAGCCAACTTGATTACAACACATCGGTAAAATCCAGTGGAGGAAAGAATTTGAAGTTAATGAAGATAAGGGGATGCCTACTTGGATGAATATAGATCGTGTGATAACAAATGCCGGTGGTTATGGCAAGTGTACATTTACAAAAAGGGATGCTAGGAATTATATATATAAAGAAAAGAGACAAAAGTTAAGAGCTGTTGGAGGTGATGATGCAGTGGCGTTAACGGATTATTTTGACAAGAACAAGCTGGCTGACCCAAAGTTCTTCTACACGTATTCTTTCACGGATGAGGGTCGTTTGTGGAATATTTTTTGGATGGGAGTGGGCGAGCGGCATAGAAGTATTTCCATGATGTGGTGGTTTTGGATGCAACTTATTTGACAAACAGGTACTTTTGTCCCTTTGTTGCTTATTTACTAGTTTGAGTTCCTTCCCTCATAAATTGAACTCTTTGTATTACTATTTGTATTTCTTATTGTTTCTTCTTGTTTTTATTAATACTTACCCAAATGGTAAATGTCAGCTGTGTAGTGATTTCTAATTGAATTGCTGCTATTAATAGGTATTTTTTTAGATATTGACCTTTGCACCATTTTGTATTATTTCTTGTTTTTTTTAAGTGTTAATATGTTACCTGCATAAGGTATGACATGCCTTTGGTGTTGTTTGTTGGGATCAACCATCATGGTCAGACAATTATTTTTGCTTGCGCTCTTTTGTCTAGAGAAAAAGAGGAAGAGTATACGTGGGCTGGCTTTCTCTAAGTTTTTGCAATGCATGGGTGGGGTCAAACCTGGTTCCATTCTCACTGATCAGTGTCCGAGTATTGAGGTTGGAATTCGCAACGTTCTTGAACCAGAAACTTTACACCGGTTCTGTTCTTGGCATATTCTGCACAAGTTATCTACTAAATGGGGTTTTTTTGAGGGGTGTTTCCCTGACTTAGTAAAAGATGTTGTTTATGGGTCACTAACTCCTTCTGAGTTTGAAACCAATTGGAATAAGTTGATGGCAGAGATCGGGTATCAGAATGATCCCTGGTTCACTTCTATGTTAGGGATCAGACATCGGTGAGTGCCGGCTTTCTTAAATGGTAGGTTTTGGGCTTCCGCTCGCTGGGTGGTACCACAACACAGAGTACCAGTCCAGTACCAAAATATATTATTTAATTTAATGAAATATCTTCTGGGTATGTGCTACTTGACTCTTACTCTTTTTTATGGTCTACTCTTTCAGTTGAATTGGAGATTATTGTCCAAAAGTGAAATAAGTAGTGAAATTAGTAAGACTCACTGGGATCTTGTTGTCCCAAATAAAGACCATTCGTTCATGCTAAGTTTCATTTTTCTTCTTTAGATGATTTTCCTAAGCTGTTTTGTGATTGCTTTGTTATCAATCTCCCACAGGTTTCTTCCTATCGTTGACACATGGTTATCTCGAAGTTAGACGAAAAAGAGAGATCAAGATAATATATGGGTCACTTCAAGTGCTGATAGAACCATTCGGCTCTGGTGGAAGGTACTGTGCTTCAAAAAAAATCTTATTTGTACTCATTATATAATCTATTGGTAAGGCACTAGTTGTCAAAATTCATGTTAAGGATTTCCTACCACTATTGTAGCACATGGTATTTACCACTGTTGAAGTACTGGATGGGAATGCCCAATGATAGGTAAAGTGCACTCCATTAAGCATGAAACACCCAATAAGCAAATAACCTAAAGAGAAACTTTTCTTTTTGTCTCTCTCACATTTCTTTCGGTCAGCTGGTCTAGTCAACTGAGTGAGCAATTTCAGTTCAGCCTAATGGCAAATTTATCATCCCTTGCGGTTAAGCACGGATAAGGTGGCTTCTTTCATGGGTCATTGGAAGCACAAACACAATCCACATACATCACTTAGGATAATTGAGTTTACGCGCAATCAACAAAAGTCAAATATAAAAAAAAAGTCTAAGAAAAATCTATAGTGTCGTTACGACGAGTCGCTACTGGATGGTTGCTCCTCTTCGTCCGAGAAGAATCTACCTTTCCACCTTCCTCTTCCGTTGCTCATATCCTTGCTGTTAGATACTTTCTGTCCTGGTGGTCAAATTTGATTAGGTATGGAGGAAGCCTATTCAATTGCTGACCAGGATGAGAATTCAAAATTGAGGCACGGGCCTGATTGAGGAGAGAAAAAAAATCTTCGTTCTGTAAAGAAAATATGCATTGTTGTACGAATTGCTTTTGTGTGGTATTTCATACTTGACTGATGATGAATAGGCTAAGGCCGCGTTGGAGCATGAAGAATCTTTTCAATTAATGTTAGTTGCATTAGAACATTCAAATTCTTCAGTGATTCATTATCTTTGTAAAATTAATGCTTATCGCCCCTTACCTTAATCTTGGACGGACGTCGGATGGGGGCTAGCCTTAAGTAAGTTCCAGGCATCCTTCATCCAACTCTGACCATTAGTTGATAGGAAACCCTTTGAATTCTGTGGTGACGAAGTTCATTCTCTAGTCGTTGGTGAACCGCTTCCTTTTAAATCTATGCTATGAAAAAAGGCACGGAATTTCGGTTGGTACCAGAAAAAAGGAACTTGCGTTCTGGCTCGCTCCTTCGTGGGAGAAGAAGGTGCTGAATCTAAGCCCAAAGAGGCCTTCGTCCCACTTGAAAAGCTTCCTTCCCGTCAGTAGCAACAGTAAGTTAAGTATTGATCAAGTTCATTTCGAGCCAAACAAAACGTAGCAAGTCGTCATTATTTGAAAATCTTACTTATTCTTGTCTATCACAGTGGGTCTTTGACAGTCAAGAAAGTGGAGTGGTAAGTTAATGTCAAGAGAGAAGCAAGGTATGCGAATAAGGCATGCTTGTGACGTTGTCAAATAAAATAGGTCATTGGCAGTAGTTCATTCAGTAGTAGGGAAAGGCTAACTCTTTGACTATCACAGGGAAATAATAAGTCTTCGTACTAGTCTAACGAAAGTCGATAGGAGTCAATGTTAGTGAATGGTTAATAGAAAAAAGTGCTTTGTCTTCTCTTGGGACTAGGGCTAGGTACCAGTCTTCTAACTCTACAGTTAGTGAGTGAGTTTATGTCTAAAAGATTTACAAGGCAAAGTTCAAAAAAAGTGCATAGATAGGGTCCTTGATTGCTAATGTCGTCCACGGCTTGGGATAAGCTTCTTCTTTCTTCTTCCTGTCCTCTGTCTGTTGTACGATAGGTCAATAAAAACAACGTTGTTACGATTTTGACAAACCTTTCTTTCTACCATGATGTCCTTTAGGTGCGAATCACTCAGAGATTTAGGGAGGATGTGTTGATGCGTAAGAGTGCGCTTACTAGTGAAGCATTTTCCAACAGAAATTCGGCCTTACCCAGCCAAGGACCCATGCACTGTGCTGTGGGAGGGGGACTCACTAGTGGCAATGGAGCTTACAAGGGGAAAGATCATCCCGGTTCGCTGCCTGAACACCTTATCTTGTACTTTAGAATGAAACCGACAATAAGGAGGCTCTTCGCGCTATCAAGTGCAGCCCTGATTCAGAGCAAGAAGGTTTATGTGTAAATTAAGCAAGCGCAGGATACTTATGTACCTAGTTCTTCCAAGGTAATCAGTTAATCTTTCAAAAGTCTCTTATTATGAAGGTATGTAACGGTGAGTATATTCCGGTACTTGACCTACAGGTTCCCGGCAAAGTTATTTATTTTTGACTGGTACTCGACGCTCCGCGCCTTGTCCATGGATAAGGCAGAAATGAAACACACACTACGTACGCCAACAAAACTAGAAAGATTCGTTAAAAGCATATCCAACAGGCATGGATCTGGTACCAGATAGTAGATACTGGTAAAATCAAGTCAAAAAAGAAGTAATGTAAAATACTCAAGCTCAGGCATGTAAAGTCTTGTCCGTTCATTGTTGGTACAAGCTGTAATCCTCTATCTCTATCAAAGCATGGCTATTTGGGTGCTTACTTGCGTTTCATATTAAGATCAAGGACAGAGAAGAAAGGTGCCAAAACCCTACAACCCACGTAGTGCTAGCTCCTCTTTAGTATTCTAGAAATAGGTTTTAGGTGGTTGGGGCAGTGGCCAAGATAGTAGCAAGAGCTCAAGCCCATGCCCATTGGATCGGTCTCTTGTCAAGGTCCATGGGCAACCCAGCAGAGTCCTTTTTGTTGGTGGGATAGAAGGTAGTAGTTGGGTGAATTTGGAGTGTAATAGGTTCCCTGATAGACTCCTTATGCAAAGGTAAAAATATTGAGATGATATAAAATATAAAGGGTGTAAAAATGTTTGTTTGCTTAGGTCCAGGCCAAGTTACTAATGGAAACCCAAAGAATTCTCCAGCAATATATAGCTTGGTACAGTAGCTAGTAAAAACCAGGTGGGTAGAAAAGCATGAGAATCTACTTTTTTCTATAAACTGAGAGATCCAGAATTCGTATGAAGGTCTGTTCGGAGTACTTTTCCCTTCGATACTGCTTCCTCCAAGAACTCGGAATGAGACGTAGCGCTCTCCTTTACTGGGTAGTAGGGTCTAAACAACTGGATCATATCATAGATTTAGATGAGGAGAATCCAGTGTATATGGGTATAGACGTCTTGTAGTCTACCACTTATAGTATTATGATAATATGCGTAAATTGAGACTAGCTCTAGACGAGCCTACTTCAGCGAAGAAGCAAGAAAATATAGATTTGAAAGAGCGTTGATCGTTCATATAAGTGCGTCTTTCTCAGTGAAAGAAGAAAATAGGATTCGGTTGCTCAACGTTCATTTTTTCGCTTGTATGAGTACATGCCCGTCTATTCCCATGCTTGCTTGAGCATCCTTTCTTTAGTTCTCCGGTGCTGTTGTTAAACTTATAAGAATACTTATAAAGAAGAAAAGCCCTTCAAGTCAAAGAGGAGATCTCCTATAGAAAGAAAGATAGCTACACCTTGACGTCGCTATACTTACTATACGACAAGCTTTATCAGTCATCTCTTTTATTGGTACGACCAACGCCGCCTTCCTACAATCTCCTCGTCTAAGCGGGCTCTTGTCCGCATACGGAGTAGTTCCTCTAAAGCATGAGAAAGCTGTTCTGAAATACAATTAGTCAAATCCCTGTCCACTCTAACATAATCATCATAGAACTGGAGTATGAACTATCGCTCCAATCACGAATAGCCCATCTAGAGAGAGACTCTTTTACTACGTAATTTGCATAGAAATGGAATTGTTGATGGGTATAAAGAGATTTTCTATTATAGTAGGTAATTTAAGTACAAGAGAGAATTCCTCATTTCCGGATAATATATTATTAGGAGCTATACTTGGTATGTATTTATCCACTTAAAAAGAAACTTCAAACGTTGATATTAAATGGATTGATAAGATGTGAGATTTTCTCAATTTGGTATATACTTGAAAGAAAGGATCAAAGTAGGTGATAAAGTAGCTGGAAACACAGGGTAGTTCCGAGTAAATGGAAAAGGTAGCAGTAAAAACACAGAGGAGTTCCGAGGCATTCCTTTCGTTTTTCAGGGGGTGGTACCATCTGTCTTGCGTTACCCAGTATCGATCAGATATACATTGATTCTTTCTTACCCTGTGAGAAGTCTTTGAATCCGCTGATAGACGACATTTCTATAGTTCCTCCCTTCTGCCAAGAAGTCATACATAGGCTGGCTGTCTTGTCTGGTGACTGGCTTTCAAGGAATAATCCCTAAACGAGTATAAGTCTAAGCTATAGAGCTGGGCTGGTACCATACATGAACTGACTTGGTCCACCCACACTTGGTAACCAATAGAAAAACCAGTAGTGACGAGTATAAGTATCGAGCCTGGTAGAAGAAGAGAGAGTAATCCTGCTTTACATCCACTACGCTTCATTCACAACCTGTAGTCTTTTTGCTCTTTTTGGCTCGAGCGAGCGGAAGCATGTTTGCCTTCAGGAAGTTCAATCAACTGCCATGTCTGGTTCTTTTCAATTGCTGCCAATTCTTCTTGCATTGCTTGACGCCATTCTTCCTTTTCTGCTGCTTCTTCATAGGTTGTGGGGTCTGCAACAAATAGTACTTGTGTGGTTTCATACAATTCTTGCACAGTTCTGACCTTCCTCACTGGTGTATCAGGGTCAAAATCGTCATTCATGATAGGTCTGCTTGCTGGTCTTGTGCTACTGCTTGAATTAATTGGTTGTTGCACAGTTTCAATGCCTTCTACATCATCTTCCGCTGGTTCTAAAATCTCTACTTCTTGTACTGTTTCTTTCCATGGCCAACTTGAATTTTCATCAAACAAAACATTTCTGCTCACCACAATTTTACCACTGTTCGGGTTATTTAGTATGTAACCTTTAGACTGTGTGCAGTAACCAATGAATATGCACTTCTCTTATATTTCATCCAGTTTTATTTCTTCTCCTTTGTGAGTTGATTAAGGTATATGCAACCAAACACTCTTAAATGCCCAACTCCGGGTTTTCTCTCAAACCAAGCCTGGGGTTCTATGCATCACTGCTTTGGTAGGTGACAAGTTTAACAGATAAACAGCAGTTGCTACTGCTTCAGCCCTTCGGCAAACCTTTTTATTTTATCATGCTTCTAGCCAATTCTACCACAGTTCTATTTTTTATCTCTGCAACCCCATTCTGTTCAGGTGTATAAGGTGTGGTTAATTCATGGGCCCTCATTTTAACAATATTTCTGAAATTCTGTAGATTGGAACTCTCCTCCTCTATCTGACCTTAACACCTTAAAACTCTTTTCAGTTTGTTTTTCTGGCCTTTAACTTCTTAAAGTTTTCAAAAGTTTCTCCCTTATTTTATTTTGCAAGAAGTAAACCCAACTCATTCTACTAAAATCATCCGTAAAAAGGAGAAAATACCCGTCATGGATTGCTGATCTGTCGCGAATAACCGTAGCGCATGGCTTTAGACAGAGGAGTCTCTTTCAATTTGTCTACGTTTGAATGAGATTAATTTGGCTTGGCAGGTTTATAGTGATATATAGACTCGAGACTTATAGTCACGGTACAGGACTATGAGTTATGATTCAATAAACATATGCTGTGTGCAAGTACTCAATGATTTTTATCGAACAACTCGTGAACACGCAGAGACAGTGATACATTGGTGATCGTCACAACGGAAGCGGATGGAGAATGGGAGACTCTGACAGCAACAATTAATCTGTCTGATAAGCATATACTGGACACATCCAGTTATGCGCACTATTCACCAGAATTAGATAGTGTTAGCAACAGAATTAGTTAGAGATGTTAGTTAGAACAGCCTTCTGTTATAGCATTGTAAACTGAGATATTATCTCTTTAAATAACGCTACTTTACATGTAAACAATACAATGAAATAAAGACAAATTCATCTTCTTGCATTTCCTATTCTCTGTATCTTTCCCGTTATGGTATCAGAGCCCCATGGAGGCTGATCCGACCTCTACCAATTCTTCCCCTCTCTCCAATCAACCCAATAGCACACAAAATGATCCAATTGTGCTACTAAATCATTCAATTTCTACAAAATTAACAAGAAATAACTACCTATCGTGGCAATCCCAAATTGTTCCCCTTCTCCATGGATACAAACTGCATCAATTTCTTGATGCTACACCACCTTCTCCGACCATCACCACCTCCTCTGGCGAAATACAACTCAATAGCGCGTACCTTACCTGGCACCAGCAAGATCAGCTGCTTCTTGGATGGTTACGATCGTCACTATCTGAGCCAATCCTCGCACAAGTGGTTTCATCCAAGACCTCGTCAGAACTGTGGCACACTCTACAGAGCTTTACTCTCCACCTCTCTCTCGGGTAGGTAATCTCTCTTCTTTAGAGCTCTTCCCATCCTACACTACCTAGAAGAAAATCCCTTCCGCACTAGCTACAGAAGCACTTGAGATAAAAGAGTTACGTTTGGAATGTAAAGATAAGAAGTCAAAAACAAACTAAGCAAGGGCTAGTTGATAAAGAAAAAGATTACTTATTGAATAAAGCTACTCACAATTCTAGTGAAAACATCTCTATATCGGATTGCAGGACTTCGTTCCTCAGCTTACGGCCTTAACGTGGATGAGCTTGAGGTTGCGGAATCTAATTCCATTCTTGCTCTAGAGGAGAAAAAGTGCGAAGTTAATGGCTAGCGATAGGAAGACTGCCTCATGCTGAAGCAACTCTTCACCTAGGCACACTACTCCTGCGAAAGAAAAGAGATTACTGGTCTTATGGATAATGCTTGCTGGTAAAAGGTGGGAGAAAGAGATCTAAGCCCTCGCACGCACGCTACCAAGAAAGCAGTCCCCCTTTGCTTTGTAGAGCAAAGATCTCATTATAGATAGGAGGAAGCCCCCTGGCTTATAGTGCATTTGGTTTCAAGTTGTCATGGACGGTGTAGATAGGGGCAGCTTTCGGCATACTAGCCAAGACAACTGAGCCAGCTATGGAAGCATCCATCTGGTGTATTAAATTAGCTCGGGTAACTTTAAAAAACTTCACTCACAGACGCGAGGGATGTGCTTACAACCTAAGACGCCTTCTTTGAGAGGGACGGGCGGGGGACGGACACCGACAGAGGCTGCATCAACTTAGGATGAGTTATACTTCGCTGAACAGCGAGATCTTGAGCAACACATAGAAATGCAGACTAGTAAAGTACCTTGCCTATTGCTTTTGTTCAGTCAATCATCGAGTCGGAAATAAAGACTCTAGAACATTTATCATAAGAAAGGGCTTTTCTCGTGGACTGGGACGGAGGATAAGCTTGAAACTACTACCCTATCCGTACTCAATCTCCATCCGTCCTACTCGTAATACAATAGCAATAGTAAAGACAGGACTTCACCCTGCCAGGCTTACACTCCGAGCCCTATCCGATCTTCCTTTCTTCCTGAGGTCATACCTCGGCCTCTTTACCCGGAGTTTCACTAAGGCATATACCCCCATGAGGGTAAGAGGAGCAGTGGGGGAAAATCTATTTATAGGCGTGTTAGCATCAAAAGCATCTTTTTAAAGTCAATTACATCGACCCTTGGTGCAAGGTTCTCTTTTAAGTCATTCCTGAGGATAGAACTAGAGCAAGTAAGCTCATCGCACTATCAAGTCAGTCAGGAACTAGTCTGCCATGCTTAAGAAGAAGTTCAAAGTAAGCAAGGTTGTCAGCGGGTGAGGGTAAGTAAAAGGTAGGCTTAGAACCAGTATACCCTATCTTGTATCCAGTAGTCAGTCTACTCTTTTTGCCCCAGCGAGTGTAACGGAAGTGGAACGAGCGAGCGGAACTACCTGGCCCATCTATTAGCTTTTTTACCATCTTTGAGTCATAGCGAGACGGCTCTATCTCTTTTAACAAGTACAGCAGTAAGTACAGTTGTCACAAGGGCGTCAACGATCTGCAGTACTGATCTACGGAAAGTCTATCGAAAGTACCAAAGCAAAGGCAACTACGGCTCTAACAGGCCCGCCTATGACCCTCTCGGCTGGATGCTTCTTTTTATTCGTATATCGGAGATGTTTATGTTATTAGGGAACTAGTAGGACGGAAAGTAAGTCCTTGAGAGTGGGCCACTAGACCTTTTTTTTACACATATTTCGCTTCTTTCGTCTTTCTTTTCTTTTATCATATATAGTTTCTGATTTGATTTGAATTGGTTTTTCTCATATATAGTTTAGATTGCTTTTCTCTTTTCGTTTTCACTCTTTTTCTTCGATGTCTGCCGCGAATGAAGAATGCCAGATAACTTAGTAATCTCCGCCCAAAGGTGCCCCTGCGAGGGCCGGTCACCGGGGATGAAGTCAACTTGCTTCCTTATGAGGGCTGCTTTATTGATGAATAAGAGTGACTTTATTATCTGATGTTATTTGCTTAACACATCAATTTCGACACGGGATCGTTTTGGCTACCTTTATCCTTTCCTCCCATTTCATTTCCTTGGCAAAACCAAGGCCTTCTAAACAAAAAGTCTCCTAGCAAGAAAAGGGATGCGCGTGCTAACGGCTTTCGCGCTAGCGCTAGTGTGCTCAATCCGTTGCTTTTTGGAGCAGAGTCAAAAAAGAAAGATTGTTTGAGATATGCCATGCCGGCATTAAGATTTAAAACGTGTCGTCTACTTCCAGGAAATGTTTGGAAAAGAAAACCTTCTAAAATACAACGCCGCATTCTCCAAAGATTGAGGAGAAGGGGGAAACCCATAAAAAGATATCTTTTACTTTTTATGAGAGAAAATAGAAACCGTAACATCAAATTACAAACGTTACGAAAGTTATCCCTTGCCAGGGAAAAGTGCAAAATTATCTTATTCCAGATACGTGATATTTTTAGGGGTAGCCATACACTGGAATGTGTTCCCCGCAGGTGGTGTGGTCCCGGGTCTTCCCCAAAGGAAGGCCTTAAATAAAGAAAGAACAAAGACGAAGGGCGCTGCGCATTTTGTGCGAGGCCCTTAGTAGGGGCCCCCCAGAGCCAAAGCCATAGCCCCATGTCTTCCATAGCTAGAGAGTTGGTTATATTGGTTTTCCTTTGAATTCCTCTAATTGAATGTAATTTGGCACCGGAAACTCTTCTAGGAGAAGTTCGAATTCGTTCCCTTCGGATATTGAGCGGTCTTGCTTTTACATGGTTTACGTGTTACTGGTTCTCGGAAGAGCTCATTTTTTTATTAGCTAAACCTTTTCTAACCCTACCTTTGGACTCTTATTTTGTGTGTACCCAATTAACAGAGGCCTTCTCCACATATCTTGCAACGTCTTCAATAGCATGCTCTTACTTCGTCTTTCCCTTCATAAGTTATCAAATTTGGTGCTTTTCGATACCCAGTTGCTATGGGGAAAAAAGGAGGAAATACAATCGATTCCTCTATTTCAGTGTTTTTGGCTTCTCCTTATTCCTGTTCCTAACTCTTTCCTGGGTAGTTCCCAATGTTTGGCACTTTCCATACTTCATGGGTGAAACATCCACAAATTCGCTCATGATAAAGTTACAACCTAAGATCTATGACTATAATATGTTCACTCTTCGTATTTTGTGCATTCCATCGGTATGCTCCCAGGTACCTGTCATTGTGATCTGTTTGCCAGAACCAAGGGGTCTCTCCGTGGAAATGCTCACGAGCCATCGTCGTTTTTTGATGGTTTTTTCACTGATCACAGCTGCTCTTTCCACACCTCCGGATATCTGGTGCCAAATTGTCGCCTCTTTACTTATTTGTTCTATCATAGAGCTTGCTATCTTTGTGGCATTGATTATACAAGTTCGTGAGGAGGGCTGGACGATACGAATGAGGTTCGATCGAGAAAAAAGAAGAGTAAAAACCCGAACAACCAAAAGTAACTAAAAAGTAATTCCCGAGCACATCTGCGATTCATTCTCATAAAAAAGAGCAGACTCCTTCGCTGAAATTGTAGTTATTTATTTATGCAGCTGTCAACGGGTTCTGTGATCGGGCGTGTAGTCTCAGTTGGAGATGGGATTGCACGTGTTTATGGATTGAACGAGATAGAGTAAGTAATTCAGTGAGTGCTTTCTTTTATAAGAAGGGCTTGGCTTGGAAGAAAAAATGAAATAAGAACAACCGCCCGCGCTGGTTGTAATAGATCGACTTGAATGCTGGAGCAAGAAGACGCATCCAAGTTTGATTTCAAGGAAAAACAACGTACCATGATACTTTCTGTTTTGTCGAGCTTTGCTTTGGTCTCTGGTTTGATGGTTGTACGTGCTAAAAATCCGGTACATTCCGTTTTGTTTTTCATCCTAGTCTTTTGCAACACTTCTGGTTTACTTATTTTGTTAGGTCTCGACTTCTTCGCTATGATATTCCTAGTAGTTTATATAGGAGCTATTGCTGTTTTATTCCTCTTCGTGGTTATGATGTTCAATATTCAAATAGCGGAGATTCACGAAGAAGTCTTGCGCTATTTACCAGTGAGTGGTATTATTGGACTGATCTTTTGGTGGGAAATGTTCTTCATTTTAGATAATGAAAGCATTCCATTACTACCAACCCACAGAAATACAACCTCTCTGAGATATATGGTTTATGCCGAAAAGGTACAAAGTTGGACTAATTTGGAAACATTGGGCAATTTACTTTATACCCACTATTTCGTCTGGTTTTTGGTTCCTAGTCTGATTTTATTAGTAGCGATGATTGGGGCTATAGTACTGACTATGCATAGGACTACAAGGGTGAAAAGGCAGGATATATTCCGACGAAATGCCTTGGATTCTAGGAGAGCTATAATGAAGGAGGATGACTGACCCACTTACGAAAGATATTGCCAAGACCATAAGAAGATGAATACGCACAAAAAGAAGCTCAGAGCTCCCAAGAATGAATGGAAATTCCCATATTTATTATGTTCAAGCAAACTAGGAGGAGTAGTCAAATAACTAGAACTGGCGTAGCGTGCACTCTGGGATGCTTAAACCTTGAGAAGCAAGCAAGTGATTCAAGACCTGGTTCGAAGCGACAAATCACATAAGGTAAAGAGCGCCTGCTTAATTGAAGGTAGTAGATAGAAGCAAGGGGTATTTCGGCTCTAATGAGCTAGCTCCTTTCTCCTTTACGAGATCTCGGCTCTTTGGAATGGTTGGAGAGAGCCCCGCCTCCTGTTGGTTGGTGCCGGGCCCGAGGGTGATGGGAATCCTTCCTGAAAGAGCCTTTCGTTCAGGCTCGCGAGTTCAAGAATTTCACCCGGGGGAGCAAAAAACTGGCTTTGCTCCCCGCAAATGAAGAAAGAAGGTTCGAAGTTTAGACCGCTCACAGTAGTTCTACCCATAGAAAAGATCATGAAAGAGGCGATCAGAATGGTACTCGAATTCATTTACGATCCCGAGTTTCCAGACACATCGCACTTCCGCTCGGGTCGAGGTTGCCACTCGGCCCTCAGACGGATAAAAGAAGAGTGGGGGACCTCTCGCTGGTTTTTGGAATTCGACATCAGGAAGTGTTTTCACACCATCGACCAAGACCGATTCATCTCCATCTTGAAGGAAGAGATCGACGATTCCAAGTTCTTTTACTCCACTCAGAAACTTTTTGATTCCGGACGACTCGTAAGAGGTGGGGGGGGCCCTTACTCCGTCCCACACAGTGTACTACTCTCGGCCCTACTAGGCAATATCTATCTACACAAGCTCGATCAGGAGATAGGGAGGATCCGACAGAAGCACGAAATCCCTCTTGTTCAGAGAATCAGATCGGTTCTCTTAAGGAAAGGTCGTCGTATGGATGACCAAGAAAAGTATGGAGAAGAAGCAAGCTTCTATGCTCCACAAGACAACAGAGCCATCATTGTGGGGAGGGTCAAGAGCATCCAACGCAAACCCACCTTTCATTCCCTTGGATCGTCGTGGCACACCCCCCCCACAAGCCCCCTCCGGCGAAGGGGAGACCAGAAAATGCCTTCCTTTTTACCCTCTTCAGCGTCCCTTGCCGCCTTCCTGAACAAGCCCTCGAGCCTCCTTTGCACCGCCTTCCTCATAGAAGCCGCTGGGTTGACCCCGAAGGCCAAATTCTATGGTAGAAAAGGTGGCTTAACTCATAATTTGGCCATGAGAGACCTTATGCAGTATTGCAAAAGAAGGGGCCTGCTGATAGAGCTGGGCGGGGAGGCGATACTAGTTATAAGGTCAGGCCAGGTCCGTAAGCCGGCCCCCTTTCAAAGCCATTCCTTCTTTATAAGGATTTTTTACGCGCGATATGCCGACGACTTACTACTAGGAATCGTGGGTGCCGTATTTTTGCTCATAGAAATACAAAAACGTATAACCCACTTCCTACAATCCGGCCTGAACCTTTGGGTGGGCTCCGCAGGATCAACAACCATAGCTGCGCGGAGTAAGGTAGAATTCCTCGGTACGGTCATTCGGGAAGTCCCTCCGAGGACGACTGCCATCAAATTCTTGCGAGAGCTGGAGAAGCGTCTACGGGTAAAGCACCGTATCCGTATAACTGCTTGCCACTTACGCTCCGCCATCCATTCCAAGTTTAGGGACCTAGGAACTAGTATCCCGATCAAAGAGCTTACGAAGGGGATGAGCGGAAGAGGTCGTTTACTGGATGTGGTTCAACTAGCGGATACTCTTGGAAAAGAAGGACTCAGAAGTACCCAAGTGAGCGTATTTTGGGGAACCGTCAAGCACATCCGGCAAGGAGCAAAGGCGATCTCGTTGTTGCATAGCTCAGGTCGAAGCAAGGTGCCATCGGACAAAAGGCAGTTGAAGGCTATGAGTGTCTTTCTAAAAGAAATGGAGACTCCCGCGGGCCGGAAGGCGGCGGAGAAAGGAAGGGGACACTTGGCGGGATCTTTCAGCAGCGAATTCACCATACAGATAGAGGCGCCTATCAAAAAGATACTCCGAAGGCTTCGCGATCGAGGTATCATTAGCCGAAAAAGACCCAGGCCAATCCACGTGGCCTCTTTGACCAACGTAAGCGACGGAGACATTGTAAATCGGTACGCGGGCATCGCGATAAGTCTTTTTTCCTACTACAGGTGCTGCGACAACCTTTACCAAGTCCGAACGATTGTCGACTACCAGATCCGCTGGTCCGCTATATTCACCCTAGCCCACAAGCACAAATCTTCGGCGCGTCATATAATCCCAAAGTACCCCAAAGACTTAAATATAGTTAATCAAAAAGGTAGGAAAACCCTTGCGGAGTTCCCAAAAAGCATAGAGCTTGGGAAGCTCGGACCCGGTCAAGATTAAAACAACGAACGACTTGGATGGAAAAGAAAAACTCTCTAGGCGGTAGGCGGGCGAGGAGCGGGAGTGTGGGCCTCGCCAATTTGTGTATTCTTTGATCTAAATTCAATGTTATAATATCATCTGAGAAGGTTTTTGATGGCAGGTACTTCGGGAGTCAGAACTAGTGATAGGGCACAGGGGGGAAAAGTAAATACATAGCTTAAAATGGGGGCACGAGAACATAAGACGAAAGATTTTTTTGGGCCAGTATTCAGGTTTTTTGATAATAAAATTTCGTTAACAACAGTCATCACATATATCAAAAAAGTCATCTTTTTGCTAAGATTACTCAATTTTTTGGGGTCACTGGGCGGGGTGGAGATCTCAGCCTTTATTCCAGATCTCAATGAGGCCCCTCCTTCGCCCGAAGCAGGTGCTATAGTACCGGCTCACCCACCGAGCCCCGAGGGGGCGGCGCCCCTCGTACCTAATTTTGAGCCGCCTTTGCATCCCCAGGCGGAACAAGCCGAAAACCCTGCCCAACAGCCCGAAAACGACCCCGATCAAGGGGAAAGGGAGATCGTCGAAGGCCAAATCCTCAATCTGCTTGAACGCCGCGTAAGACGACAACTTCGTCGGGACGGACGGTTTGACTGGTTCCAGCGGTTCGGTCTCCTTTTTTCAGGCGACGCGAATTATAAGTTTCGTACCGCCGCCCGTGACGCTTTTGACTCTCTTGAGTTGGGAGGGCGCGATATGGAATTTCTTGCGGAATTCCGCGATCAACTACTGGCGAACCCAGCTATTGTCGACTCAATAGTAGAAGATGCTTTGGATTTCCGGGTCTGATTTTTGTTTGGCAAGAGTTTCTGTCTAGTCCTGAGGACAAAGAAATAGGAAATGCTTTTTTTTGAGGAGTGGGGTGGAAATGCGAGGGGAGAGTGGGCGGCGTCTTCCCTGAGAAAAAAGAATTATTGACGACATGTCTATTGTTTCACAAGTTGAGGAAATTTTAAGCAAGCTAAGTAAGGGACTGGGCCCAGACGGAATTCATTCATTCTTTCTTTGTTCACGAGCAAGGACGAAATCGAATCCTTAGGCGAGCTGGGGAGGTGGTTAGCTGCCCGCTTGGTAAAGTTCGTTTTTTCAGTGAGTAGGTACGATGAAGCCAATTGACAAGCGGATTTAACGAAAAAACTCTAGTAGATAAAGTAAGTGTTCCTAACTGTGTAACTAAGCAGCTGTCGGGGTTTTGTTGGCGGCTAATTGTCCACTGCATTTAGGTTGCAGGTTGCGGAAGTGTAGTACGGCGGAGCAAAACCAATAACAAGAATCGCATCCGTCTATCCTGCCTCATTCAACTGCAATGATCCAACGAATACATGAAAATGGAGTCTACCTTTTGACGGCTGAAGTCAAACTAATCTATAAGAATAGCTGGCCTGGAAGATCGCTACGAGTATCTACTGTCTTCCGTCACTGCAGCTCGTGGTTCTTCGTTTTCTATTCCCCTCGAGAGTTCGTTCTTGATTTTAGAGAAGAGTCTATAAAAGACTTCCCTCTATCGGTCATAGTTGTGTTGTCAGAGTGGTTCCGCCACGACAAGTTAAGTTATCGAAAGAATCGATTTTCAAGAACTCCAGCCTAATGAAATGAAACTCTATGAAGTGCCCTGCCTATAGAAGTTCCCGCTTACCCAAATAGATATAAAGAATTCGATCTTTCTTCTATGAACTGATTGACCGAGACTATAACGAGCAGCTTGCCCGAGAGGGCTAACATAACTACTTGAGGAGGGCCGGAATCCTACCTACTTTGACCTTCACTTTAACCCGGCATGCGAACCAATAAAAGAAATCACGGCTTGAATTCATCAATTTATAGAACAGGATGGGTTTCCTGATTCCCTGCTCGTAGAGAATCAACTGATTGGGAAGTACAAGTTCACCTACCCTACCTCACTTCCTGGCCAGGATAGAACAGTTCCATTTGGTACTCTAAAATAAGGTTTTTGATTGAACGTTTCAAGGACTTCCTTTGCAACGTGGCACTGGGCATGCTGAGGCAAACTTATGGAGATGGGGAAGAAAGGTAATTTTATCAACAATCAGGTTACAGATATCCATAGGCAGGTTGGACCAGTCGCGTGTGTCGTGATCCGAACTGTCGTGATGTCAGACCTGCGCGGTATGAACAGCTATATTTTGAACCTGAAGAATTACAACTCGAGAGACTGGCCCACTGGCATGAAGTCGTATTTGCAAGGCCAGGGCTTGTGGAAGATCGTAGGTGGGGATGAGACCGAGCTGCCATCGAATTTGATCTGAGCATACAAGAAGTGCGGCGTGAAACTTGTTTACATACGAAACCGCAGTTGGCTTGTGCAGGCCAGACCTGAGGAGAAGGAACGATGGGTAGGCCATGTCAGCGAGGCCGTCGGTTTATTCTTCCACATCATCTAGGTGGTTGTGATACCTCAATTGGTTTCCCACCATCGGATCCATTCGAGATATGAAGTCTTTCTTTCCATTGTACGTGACCTAGCTCTTTTCCATGGATGGCTGGAATACCCGAGGCCCCCGCACTCGGAGGGTTTCTATCTCCTATCATCAGCACGGTAATTTCAAGGGTCAATAAATATTTAGTGGGCCCGTACAAATGCGATTCCAATATCAAAAGCTGTCTCGAGAAGGTGGGGTCCACGCAGCTTCACGCTGTGGTGAAGGCGGCCGAAAGGCACAAACAAGGTGAAGGACGCGGCCCCATGGGTGCTGCTCCAGAAGATCAAGGATGCGGGTTATGTTGCTGATGATGTAATTGATGAGTTCGAGTACAAACATATGAACGCTGAAGCAGAAAAGCAGCGTAGCAAGATGAGTCACTTTGCCTCCTCATCCAATTTGTTAAGCGTTTACTTCATCGTGATGAGTTTCGTTCAAGGCTGAGGTCATTTCAAGCTTAGAATAAGCTAAAGATACGGAAAATATGCTTCTCCATGCTATACTCTAAAAAGTGGACAAGCCGGGGTGTTCGTCTGAAAATAGACCGGTTACCAGCTCAATGCCTTCTGGGTTAATCATAGGGCGAGGAAGAGAGTCTACTAAACTAATTGGTCGATTGCTCGAGCAAGGGGATGGGCCCACCATGGTGCTTTCCTGATTTTGAAAAGGAGGAATTGGATTGAGAAGCTCAAAGAAGTCGTGCTGCGGTAAGCAGAAAGCAGAGAGCACATTCCTTGCTGCTGACAGACTGACTTTGAGGTCGAAGAGTATGCTTGTTACTAGTCTATCTGAATCTAGTGAGGCCCATCTTTTATATCTATACCGGAGAAAGCGCTTCGCTTGATAACGGCATTCATAAAAGAAAGGTAACTTCTACTCGCCCATTGGTTTAGTCAAGCCATCCCGTAGAAAAAATCCTCTTTTTTCTCTCAGAGAAGTCTAACTAAACCACTTTAGGAATGTCAATTCGAGAGATAGATACCGAAAAGGATACGCCCTCTTTTGCGCCAACAAGTCCCCGTGACGATAGTAGTCTTTATTCAGAAGGGCAGGGTGAGATAGGTAGCCACACCTATGTATGATCAAGCTAAAGTCTACATCATGGCTGGATCTGCCAGAGCGCCCTTCTTATGCCAATTAGCAGGTTTTTTACAAACCATGGGAACGAATATCACATAAAAGACTCTGATCTACTCAAAGGTCAGATGGATTGCTTCGCGACATTGGAGACAGAGGGGGCTCCCTTGATGGTATACGCCGGCCGAAAGGGCTACCCCCTTCTATATTTATATGGATTCCTTTGATACTAGAAAAGAGAAGATATATGAGGTGTTCAGTATCCCACTTTCTAGCTACTTTATGTTTATGCTGCGTTCAAATCACCAACTTTGACTTATACACCCCCCACCCAGGCTAGGGTCCATTAATCTCCCTTTATTAAGTCATGGTGAGTAAATCGAGACTACCTGAAAGCAAGGGGGAAGAATCCAAACTAGTCAAAGCCCAAGGAAAGGGCAAACAGACACAGGCTTTCTTCAAACAAAGCAGACTAGGTCATCCATAATGAGAATCCGCATGTGGTACCGGCTTTCATCTTCTTGAAATTCAGATCCTTCGAACTTAGGATTCCGTAGATCTTGGCTTTCTTTCTATCGTATATAAAGCTCATCCTTATCCATATTCGTATTGTGTAATGGACGAATTTGCTTACTTGTCTTTTAGTCTGCCTTCCTCTCCACTAGATAAATGGATCAGGAGGACCCTGTTTAGTCATCCAGCCGATCGATAGGTCACATGCTTCTTTCAATTCCTCTCCTACTTTTTCTTCCCATAGGCCAGATTATTAGCCTCCGATAGGAGTGATTGGATAATGGCGCCTTTTAGGGATGTCGCCCTTCGGGGGTCGCCAGGTGAAAGAGAAGGATTCGGTATAGGAAGCAATCTAGATCTGGATATTCACCACTGATGCCCAACTCAAAATATCTCCTTTTGATTTAGAGAAATTCTTGAACTGGAGTGCACGATTCAGGCCTTGTTTCAACTAATTGGTGGGCTGCCCCCCGGGTTCGGCTGAACTTGAGTGAATGGGTTCACAACACAATTCTTTCCTCTGGGAAGTAGCGGAGCCCCTAAGTCTAAGTATCCCGAGCCAGGGTGAAACCTATCTTTTAGATAGAGAGAATGTCGACAATTGTACAAAACATGTAACTAACTTTGCGCCGCATTTGCCATATCCTTCTTCTTTAGTTGGCGGTTGGCATTAGTTGTTATATCCACCTTCCCTATACTCATCGGTGCTTCCATAGCTGAGGTCAAACTGTCAAAAAAAGAACTATTCAAGTTGGAAAAAACCGACATCCTATATTGATCGGAATACTTATTGAGTTTGAGACGAGCTCTTTGAAGGAGATGTGAAGATTCACTGAGAACTGGGGGAGTGGAGGGATGATTTTCTTTCCTTTCATCAGTTAGTAGGTCCGATTTTTTCTAGTTTGGCAGGCAAAAAGGTAAGTAAGTGAGAAATGAAGTAGGGAAGAAGTTCAAAGCCATTGGTTGGAAAGAAAACCATCTAATCCCAGTAGCTAGTAGTAAGCTCTATCTCTATGAGAGACTTTAAGCTGTTGAGTGGAAACCGGTTGTGTCCCCTCGCGTAATATAGCTGATTGTCAAGTTCTTGCTTGGTTATTGCTATGATGGAAAAGGTAAGAGTTGATTATCATTTTATTTGAAGTATTGAGTCTATTTAGATGTTTTTAGTCTATTAGGAATGCAGTTAATTATAATGCTGCTTCAATACTATCTCCTTATTCCTTCTGATGCATAATGAAATTTCAAATTTCCTTCATACTTCCGTAATTTGAGCAGAATTTAGCTCTTTGAGCAGAATTCCTATTTAATTAACGTTCCTCTTACTTTGCTTTCAGTTCAATTTGTTATCATCTGATTCATTTCCAATTACAATAAATCGTCTTGCTTGTGTAGGGAAGAAGGTTGATAGAAGAAGAGGATGAAGAGAGCTACAAAAGACTCAGGGGAAGTGAACGGCATGAGACTTCTATGCATAATTTTATTGCTGCGTACAACAAGACGACAAATCATGATGATCTGATCTTTGCTCTACGGTCCTTAATGATCAGCTATTATGTTACTGGTAATTCCAATTTCTAACTCAGAACTTACTATATTTTTGGGGTTTTTGGTTTTTTGACGTTAATACTGGGTAATACATTGAACTGGGTAGGTAATACATTTTTCAGTTCATATCAGCTGCTATGACATGATATTGGAGCTGAAAATATTTATCAGATTCGATTCTTGATCTCTAAATCTTGATCGGTTAGCCTGTGCTGATGCCTTGGGTCAAACTGTAATGATACAGATAGAGGGAGCTGAAGATCATTGAGGAGCTGAAGATCATGAAGAATCTCATTCTTTTCTATTTGGCAATTTTCTTTCATTTGGATGCTTACTGTTTCTTCTTTATTTCTTCTTTTCTTTTCCCTTTTGATTTGATTTCATGGATGAAGGAGTCTCTTATCTGTTATTAGATCTTTAAACAATGTGCATGGAGTATATAGAATAAGTAACAGTAGAAGCTAATTCATGATTTGGCATTTTGCTCTTCTTGTTAGACCTGTTTCTTTTTCTTTTCTTTCATAAATCTGATCTGACCTTTTCCTTCTTTCCTTTCATAAGATTTGATTTGATATCATCCTCCTCTATATTCCTTTTTATACATTGTTTGTGGATTTGCATATTTCCTTTGTTAGAAGAGGAATTAGTGCTTTATGCAAAAAGACTACTTTAAAGGGTTTATTTGTCAGTTTTTAGATCATCCTTGTCAGTTTATCCTCTTGCTTTGCTGGTCAGGTTTGAGGATTATAATGCTTTATCAGATCTCAACTAAATGAGTAGCAATGCATCTTGATGTTGCATATCTTACTTTTTCTTATATTCATGGATCATATGACCTTTAGTTTAGTTTAGGACAAATCTGGTGAATATGCACATAGTCCCTTAAAGTCTCAGTAATAGATCATGGGTTCACAGATAGCCTTGAACCTTTCTTTTTCTATTTTCGTTTTCAGTCAAAGAATCAAAATGAGTATTGATAGGGACCAAGTTGCATTTTTTTATGCCCGTTGTTCTGCCAGTTGTGATCTTCTTTTCTGTTTTACAAACTTGAACTCTCACGAACCAATAGTTGATATATAAATCTTTTTGAATAATTAAGGTTAAGTCCAGTTAAAGTCTTATCTTGTGTTAATCCATTAAATGAGTTTTTATTAATAAGTTCTCAATACCCTATACAAACCTTTAGTATTTCTGTACCAGCACTATACCAGTACCAATCAGTAGGAAATAAAGTCAAGTTATACTGGTATTAGAGGCAAACCAGTCCATTTTGATAAAAGCTTAGAAATTCCCAAATGTCTTTACATACCCTTCTAGAATTGTTATGACACGCAGGCCATCATTAAACATTTGCATTGAAAATTGATCTAAGGTTTCTTTTCTTGCATTAACAGGTTAGTTAGCATAAGCTGGTCAATCTCAATTCATGAAAATAATAAAAATTCAACTAGACGTGACATAAATTGCAAATAGAAGTTCCAATATGGGTGATCTTTATACGCTTTAGAACATTGAAGTTATATTATTCAAATGAAAATCGCAACCAAATAACAAAAAATCGAAAAGAAACTGGAAGCTCAATTTGTGGTTGCCAGATTATACCAAAATTTGAAAACTTCATTGGTTTAATCCGAAACAGATGCAGGTTGAAAAGCGCCTAATTTTGCCTCTGAAGGACAACAAAGAGAAAGGACTGGTACCGGTACCAGCGCCGATACCAATCATTGAAGGAACCGGTTTCATTTAATTAAAGGAATGAGAAACCACTGTTACAAGCATAATATGAGTATAAAAACGGTAAAATTGATCAACATAAACAATTGAAATATGCCCAATTCGTCAAGAAAAATCTCCTCTTCAGCTTGGGATTTAACTTAGCCGATGAAGATGGAGGTCCTCTGGTCATCCCGGTGGCCGATGGCCGCCAGTGAGGATACTAACGAACTCACCAGGTTCTGACGATGCTGACAACGTTTAGCCCTTGACTAGCCGTGGTCATAACCTCTTCTGACAATGGCGATGCTAGTCGGATCTAGAGCTTGACCTTAATCTGCGACCACTATAGCTCCTTGTGCTAAGCATAGTGGAGAGAAGAGAGAGAGGAGGGGGGCGCAGCTGTGAAGGAGACGGAGAAAAGCAAAGCGAGTCAAAGAAAGTGCATTTTACCCGGGCACTAACATTACCATTTCTGGGCATCTTGCACACACTGAATCCAGTCCACCTTTGGATCAAAAAAACTATGTTACCACTGTCAAGCAATGCAATGAGTGGTACCCAATTTCTCAGTAAATCCAAATTCTTACTCACCCGCAATTCAATTCGTTATTATTCTTGCTCTTCTGGTTGTTCTGAAGGGAAGGAGCAATGGATTGGGCTGCATTCTCTTCATCACTGCCTTCTTCCTCCAAGCACTTTTAAGGAAGGTGTTCCGGTTGGACTACTGCATTTAGTGTTTTTGGTTGAGCCTGGTACCCACATGACAAGTGAAGCATTTCTTCTCTTCTGGGAAGGGTTCGGCAAGTGAGTGTGGTGATTGAAATGTGGGGTTCTTGCCTGATTGATTGTATTTGTGGGTCTTCTTATTCGTACAGTAGTTTATTTTCCTTACAGATCAGGTTTCTTCTTTCTCGTCGTCCTAATCCGTTCGGATATTCAGTCTCATTCGAAACTATATACATAGTATATTCTTCATAACCTGCAAATCCATCACTTCAAGGGACACAAAAGGAACGTGGCCCTACAAGCCTACGCCTATTCTTTCCTATGTTCTTTCTTGTCTCATTTATTTTCGAGTAATATCATATGTAGATAGACAAAAGATCGATTCAATGCACTTTCTTTTCTTTTCTCTCTCTATCTCTATCGGCGAGAGTCGAACTGCCTGTCTTTCTCTTAGTCTGTCTTATTGGCCTCGGGAGAGCTGCACTGCTTAACTTCACTGCAATGGGATGACCCAAGACCAATTGGTGGAAAATTCTGTTTGAAACAAAACGAAAGACGTATCTGAGCTGGAAAAGAAAAGCTCCTTCTTGTTTTCCAACTGAGTATTATGTAAAGAAGAGCTGTGTGAAAGGAAGGGTCAAAGCATATAATAAGACTATAGGTAATTAAGGTGTGTTCAAGGTTCTAAAAGATAGGACAATAGAATTAGGAACTTTTCGGATAACTAAAGAGAACACATCTTTTTTACTGTTAAGCGTTAGGTGTGATTTTTTTTACAAAGTGTTGTACGACAGTGCCTTTTCGTGAGTCCCTTATGTACCAAAGCAAAGATTGTTCAAGCCGCCCAGATGTAACATTCCTAAAATGTGAGCTTATTATTCGTCAAAGGTGAATTTCACTTAGAAATAGAAAATAGCTCCTTCCTTATTTAATAGATAGAAAGAGTTCTCACTCGTTTGCCACAATCTCACTTTATAAAAAAGAAAGTTATTGGTACTGTAGAGAAGGAAAGTAGAAAGCAATGGGGCGACGAGGTTTATAAGATCCTAAGCGACTCCTGAAAGAGTGTAAGCTGGAACTAGAACTTCGCCCAAATTGTGACACCCGGCTGGGTGGTCCATTAGGAACTTCCGCATTGTACTGACGTGTGCCCCACCCACGCAAGAAATCTGTTGATGCCATCTACGAAATTACTTATTGCGCAGTCCCACAAAGAAAGAGTTTTCCTCATAGTTTAGTGGATATATGTTCCTATAATTCAAAAAAATATATAAAAAAAACCTCTCTCGTCTCTTCGGCGTCTTCGCTCCACCGCCGCTAGGGTTTCCTCACCTTTCTCTAAAATTAAAATACCAAATCTCCTCCACTTCCCTCCCACCGGGGCATTCTCTGTCCGGTAAGATTCCGATTCATTTAGGTCCTTTTTTCTTTGTTTCACAACAATTTATGATTAAACAACCCGAAATTGAGCTTTTCTGCTTATACGCGATTGCTTTACGAATTGATCAGGTTTTCAGCAGATCTAGTTGTTTCTAGCTATTTCCTAGGTTGGAGAACTTAATCTACTATTTATCCTGGTTTGCAATTGAGTGTCTAATAGTTATAAGACTTTAGGTGTAGCCTTATCCAATATAGCATGTACTAATATAATCTAAACGTTATAAATTTAGAATCTATCAGCATCAGATAACCAATAATTAGAATTGGGATTGGAGTTTATGAACTAAATTAAGAATTATTTACTCTATGACTGACCAAATAACTGACCAAATGACCACTTCCTGTGTCTGATTGCTATGGTTTGCTTGACAGAGAGAGCAATACTGAGGGAACATTGTGTGGCAGGATTAGCAATAGTTGAACAATCTTCCTCTGCTGTGTGCCGAATAAGTGCTCGTGAACAACCCCAACCGGACCAGATAGAGGATGCTTTGCATTCCCCTACTCGTAAGTTGAAGAGCTATTCCTTTTGCTTTTTCTTTTGGCTACCCCGAGCTGCTTCTTGAAGAAAAGGTGAGCAGAGGAGAGTTACGAAGCTTGTGTTCTGGTATTTCTGGTGTGTGAAACATTATACGGATGGGGCTCGCCCCAGAATGAAATCCTGGGCAGTGGTTTACTTTCTTTTCTAAGAACTCAGCGCTGGTTTGGATGGATTGGAAAAATAAGTACTTTTGGATATGCATATTTAGAATTTCCTCCAAAGGAAGTTTAATAATGCAAGCGATATAGTCAAAATGGGGATGCTTCGGGATGATCTGTATAGGGATATGGGTGAATCAAAACTATACTAAGGGGAGCAGATTTGTATTGATTTTGGTTTGATTTATTGGGGCTTAAGTACTGACTATGCATAGGACTACAAGGGAGAAAGACGTAACGTATAAAGAAAGGAGAACGACAACCTTAGCGGCCTCCGACAGAAGAACAAATTTCAAGTATGCTACTCTTCTGAGGACCTCGAAGGAAGGAAGCGGTTAATATAGAAATCCACCCTTCCCTTACTTAATAGGTAATAGAATATGGCTTCTCTATCTCTAGCGGGTTGCCACCCTAGCCAATCTGGAGTAATATCAGAGGTGGATATACGGAGTCATATCTCTTCAGTGAAGTAATGGAGAATAAGTAATAGTGTATTGCATGCTGGTATGGAAGTATGCTCCTCCGCAAAAGAAATAGTATTATTTGGGGAACAAAGGCATATCAAGCGGCACCTAAGGACCCAATAAACTCATATAATGATGTTCTATGTCTTTGTCAACTGTAACTTCTATTGCGAGTCATAGCTAGGTGTGAATGGATCGGATCATTAAATTTGTACCTAAATTCCGTTAATGTCCCCTCTAAGTAGAATGTGAGAAGTAACTCCGGGCAAGTGAATTCCACATTCGAACAACTATTGGTTCTCTAAAACAAATCCAAATCTCTGAGTAAGTAAGCAAATTCCATCCAGAGAAAGGAAGTTTCTTTTTGTTGTGAATTTTCCAGTTTTTTGAATTTATTTGATGCTAGTGCCGACAAAGGAAGAAGGTATGGTTTGGTACCCGAATACCGGTACATGGATCCAATGCGTGTGAGCTTATGTACCAGTTGGTTGCTTAGTATGTGTAATGGACAATGAAGAAGAAAAGAACAGTCAAATGTTGAAAGGGGGCTCTCCTGTCCTGATACCATTATCCCAATTCTTTGAACTGTGAATTGCTAACAACGATGCATAAACCAATAAGTGATTTATTATTTCTGTGGTGGTAATTCCTGCTATTAAGTATCTATGTAACTAAGCACAAAGAGCTCCTATCCTTCTCCTCGCTGAGCCCCACGTTGTCCCCGCCCGGCAGCCCGCTCATCTGTTTGTTGCAACGGTCTCGGCTGCACAATGAAAAAAACCAAATCAATATTTCCATGATGAACTCAATCCAACCACTGGATTCAACCTGGAGCACACTTCGACTCAGCACACGGTTCAGATCCTTCCAAAATGCATGAAATTGATTACTAACTCTGGCATGGTACCGGATTTCCATTCCTTCTTTTTAAAAAAACTGTATCAAGAAGCAAATTCCCCAAGTATGGAAGTTACTCTAGAATTTCCACTTTACATAGTGCTGTGAGATGAGATGGCAATGCAAGTACCTGGAGCTTGTTTTAGATGTACCAAGACCAACAGGATGAGGAAGGAAAGCAGGAGGAAATACAGTTATAGCATTTCCATTGAAGTTCAGAGACCTGGAATGGACTTTTGCATTAATAAAGAGACTTCTCTTCTTACTTAAAAGGAAAAGAGTAAGGGGGATAAATCCAACTTTACGTACTTCAACCCACATTTTATTCTCACGACACAAGATATTAAAAGCTTTGGTTGGGAGACCTAAAAGCATCACCGGCAATCCGAAGATTCCTCATTCCCCCCAAATCCTTAGCTTTTTGTACATCTTCCCATAGGTGTCAAGCTACCATGTTCCCATAAAAAGTTATTGGCTTTATGACTAATTGAATCAAGAATTGAAATAGGAACCTTAGTACTAGCAAGTTGATAGGAAGGTAAGGCGTTAATAGTAGAATTAATAAGGGTAATTCTGGGTAATTCTCCCAGCTTGACTTAAATTGTCCCTTTTCCAATTAGCTAAATTGCTCTCTGGTAATCAAATTATGAAAAACACTTTTATTTAATTTTCTCGGTGCCAGTGAAAGGAAACTTTATACCAAACATCCTACATATGCGGTTTTTCAAGGTCATATCGGCCAAATAGACGATTTCTCTCTATTAATATTTTTATTAGTGATATCCCCATAAATATTCAAGCACTGAAAATAAAGTCACAACATTTATCAGAAGCCTTACACACAAGAATCAAGTCATCTGCATACATGAGGCGCGTAGCGTCTGGATCGATCGAGTTACCAAAATTGAAGCCTTCGATGCCCCCTTCATGCATGCTCTTGTTAAGAAGAAAAGAAAGCAATGGAGATGCTAAAATAAAAAGATAAGGAGATAAAGGGTCTCCCTGTCTGATGCCGCTAGATGGTTTGGTCCACTGAGTTGGTTGACCTTTGATCAGAAATGAGTATTGCACATTTGTAACACAAGATTTAATCTATTGAATCCATCTAGTAGGGAACTTCATGACCTGCATAATGTCAAAAATAGCATTCCATCGATAATAAGCTATTTCCATATAAATCTTTATAATCATGTAAGGCGTATCATTTCTTTCAAATTCAATAGAATGAAAAATCTCTTGCACTAAAAGAGTGTTCGCACCAACAGCCCTTGGCACAACGATCAGGTCAAGCAAAGCGTTCCAACCAGCGCAGCGCGCACATAACTCCTTTATGAAAAAGAAAAAGAAGGGGGTTTTCAAGCTCTTCACATTGTGAAACTGGAATCCTTGAATTGCAACATGGCATTCGATTTCGTTCCGTCGGCGATCCTCGTTGTCATGTCTCCTTGTCTTTCTCTTTAGCAAGTAGGCTAGAGCAATATATTCTAGATTGAAATAAAACCTTAATTAAATAGAGTTGGAATTCTTCGTCGCGTATAAGGAACCAGCCCGGTGTTTAGCTATGTATAGGACTTTGAATGGGATGACGACTGGTTGGGGAATGAGTAGCCCCGAGCAAAAAAGAGCTTAAAGTTGTCGTCTATCTTTGCCCGATCACCGAACCTTCAGCTCGTAAACTCGTTCCTTTCCAGATCCTATCTACCCTGCTATTTCATACATACCTGCTTTCTCTCTTAGAAACATTAATCACTTCCTCTGTTTTCGCTATCTATAAACGTATTCCATTCGCGGGAGCTTTCTTTATTTTCTTTAGAAACCGGCGGCAGTTACAGTGCTGAGTCCGGGCGGGCAGCTTTGTCCTGGTCGCCCAGGTTCCCATGTCGTGTTTGTTTTATGTCCCCAGGTAAAGAAGAAGGTGTGGTATCTCAGCCTTGGGCAAGCTTGATGCACACTGGATTCTTGATCAGCGTCTATACTGTTAGTAACGGGTTAGAAAACAGTAATATTGGGCGGGAAAGAGAGCAAAGGCAGTTCTAAGAATAAGGAGCTGGAGAAGCAGAACAGCCATCTGTAAAAGCTGCATGTCATCTCTAACAAGTGGCATCAGTGGTCATAGTTTCCTAAGCCTATGGAGTCTTAGTAGGTTCTCGAACTCCTAACTAAATAAAGAGTAGGGAGCGGCTAAGAATCTCAAAGCAAAGGACCCTCTTCATGCAGAAAAAAGGTCTTAGGAGAATGCGATGTGTGCCGTTTCTTACAAAGCTAATGGTGAACTTGTGTGTCCGTAAACTTCTAATAACCAAACATCCCGTGAAGTTGAAAGAGCCAAGAAGGCCGTATCAGCAAGTAATCGTGTGGCTTCATCCTTCCCTATAGTCTGTCATCCCTAAACCTTATCTTTTGTCTATCCCCTTGTTCTTCTTAACCATTCTCCTTCAATATAGTCTGTGGCAATTATTAACCCTTTTCCATTCTCAAAACAACCTGAATAATCGAGAGATTCTGTTTCGGTAGCATTTAGATGTAGAACCGTTCCTCATGGCATTTTTGGTAGTTAAGAAAGATGTGAAAAGTCAATCTACCCATGGTAAACTGTGCACATCACTCTTTGAAATGCCAATGTGAGGAAAGCGATATCTGTGGTTCATTCTCGGCTAATTTTCTCATAGATAGAGAAGTTTTTTATGTGCATTTACATCCTTTGTTATCTGACTTCTTTCTTTTCTCCGTTAGGGCTGGAGCTTTATTGGGTACTTCCTTGAAAGCCGAGTTGGCTATACCAACCTGCCTACTGGCTGAGAACTAGCACTCGCTCACAATAGCATATGCTGTTCACGAAAAATAGGGGAATGACTGGGTGAATGAAAACTACTCCAAGAGCATAACTAGAAAGTCCTACTGGCTATCAAGCTAAAAAAAGTACCATTCCACTAGCTCTATGGAAAATGCAAGCACTGGGACGAAGCGTGAGATGACAGGTGGGCATAGCCGATGGATGATGGAATCTACGGTCGGTCCCTCGTAGATGAGTCCAACACTTAAGCTGCCTTCCGTGGATTGGACTTCTTTCTTCATTCTTTTAATTCATTCCATAGGTCTAGTCTGACTACATCTACGATAGAATAAGCAAAAGCCTTCGTGCCCAACAAAGAAAGTCTAGTTTGAAGGAACAGTGGTACTTATTTAACGGAACTAGGGATAACTTCAATGGTAAAGTCGAAAGGAGGTATGCTTACTATCCTAAGACCTAAGGGAAAGCAAATCAATATTTCCAGTCTCCCCGCCTATAAACTTTGTCGAGAAGCTAGGCAGGCTGGTTCTCTGTCAGTCAGAATTCAATAATGACAATGGAACCCGTCCCCTCCACCGGAATATAGGAAACGTAAACAGGCTCGTAAGGTTCGCTTAGTTGATACAATGCATAGATGGGTTTAAGCTGATTGACTATTTATTTTTTTAAAAGCACTTGGTTTCGACAACTCACGAGAGAAAGTCTCATTCGTGAATGAAGATGGAGTAAACACAGACAAAAGTAAAAAAAGATTTACGTAAGACCTTTTTTTAGCTATTAAATTACATGAAGGGTTTTGATAACATCCTAGTCTTTTTGCTCTTGAAGGCTCTTTTTGGCTCTACACGTTAGTAGTGTAGAGCTCATGCCTACGTTACTCGCTCGTGCCTACGTTACTCGCTGGGCAGTGAACATAAGAAAAAATCGACGTTGGCGGCTGAAAGAAAGGCCAGACTGAGTCTCGTCGGAGGATTTAGCGCGGATAAAGCTCTTCAAACCTTCCATTATCAACTGAGCTATGAAACAAATAAATACACGTCGAAATTAAAGAAATAGTGTGCGAAGCAAGCCTTATTCTTATCGAAGCGCCAGGCGCGCAGCGGTACGATTCATAGAAAAATCAAGACTGAGATTGGAATATAAAGAAAGTCCGGCATTTATTGATGAATGGCAAGGATGAATAAGTGTAGGTCGAGGAAATAAAGTAGAAGTGCTTGGCCATGAGTAGACTGCTTTTCCCTATCTGTACTCGGTATATTTTTTTCTAAGATAGAAGGTCTTCCCTCATCACCTGTCCCATTTGTAAGTTATTCCAATAGTCAATGAGGCGCGCAGCGAAGTCAAGCAAGAAAGAGAAGTCCAACCATTCTGCAGGTATAAAGGATCCGCCCTAAACTCACTTTTATAGACCTCTCGAACGTCAATGGGATGGTGTCTGATAAGCCCGGCTTTCCTATTCTCTTTAAAAAGACCTTTTGGTAGACAATTAAACGTGATGTGATGAGAGTGGTTAGAGCTTGTCTGGTGATATTATCTATCTTTTGAATCGCAAGTTCTCAATGGTAGATCTCTGCTCTTTTAAGCTTATCTAGTTCTACCTCGCTCGGAAATGGAAAATCCATCCAAAGAATATTTCAATAAGAATGTAAATAGGAAGAAATCCAATCCGATAGTATGTCCTCCTTTTTTACCTATCTTTGAGCAGGCTAGAGCATGCATGAAAAAAAAAGGGAAAGCAGGAGGAAATACAGTTATAGCATTTCCATTGAAGTTAGTTCAGTAAATTGGTAACAATCAAGGAAAAAATGAAACCTCATGTTTGTCAAAATGAAGTCGTGCGATTCAGGTTTACCTGAGCGTAGGAAAAAACAACTGCAGTGCCGAGCAGGCTGAAGAAGTTCGTTCGCCAAGAGAATGTTTAGAATAAAAGGAAGAGAATCATCAACTGTGTAGAGCCCGAGCTTCCGATTCTAGGGTTTGTAGGTGCTACATAACACGGCCCCCTCTACCAAAGCGAGCGCGGATCTCATAATATCATATCTAGTTTAGATTGAAGAAGTACTGAGTCAGCACATCTTTCACGGTCTCTATTGCTTTTCTTCCTTGGTAAAAAGGTCCTATATTTGATATATTGATTTTTGGGGTTTTTGAACCTCATGAAAATGCCCACAATTTCACCAAGGTAAAGGACATGGATCTCTAAGAGATCTCAGTTCTTCCCAAAAGAGTTTGCTAAAAAAGCATTGAGTAGGTCCATAAACTGATGTAACAGCCAGAAGCAAATTGCTTTTGAAGATAAACTGTAATTGAAAATGCTCTAGAATGCACGTCTTTGAGGTCCAATTTAGCCTCATTCAGACCGGATACCACCAGATTTAGGGAAGCCAAAGACATTAAAATGAATTTGGATAAATACTAGGAAGAATTATATCTTTCAATTTGGCTTGAAAAGTTTATTTAATAGTAAAAATATAAAGGGGGTCTTCCTTCAGTAAGTCCCTAGGAAGTCTTCTTTTGGACGGCTTACCCAACCCCCTAATATTCCATGTTAAAATTTTCATGTAGCTAAAGATTGATCTGAAGTATCCCTCTCTCTAATTTTGAAACAAGTCACTTTTTTCTTATTTTTGCTAGACTTGTTTTGAGATTATCCTATGAGATCCTTAAGAAGAATATTAAGAGAGTCAGTAGAACTAGCTATAAATTGTGCTATAACAGCTAGTTAAGAATCTAAATCTAAACCTATTCCAAAATCTTCAAAAAGTTGAATGAAATCAGAATCTGTTAAATGAGTAGGAGAAAAAGAAACCTGCTCTGATATAAACCAATTTGCTGTATTAATCAAACTATTATCATCAGAAGATGTACCTTTTTCAGAGGAAGAAGACTTTCCAGAAAAAATAGGTATTTTTGAAGATAATTCTATGTCTTGTAAACGTTGACTAAATATAGAAGAGGTTGGAGGGGCTTGGTAAATTGGGTCAACTGCTAATACAAGGGCGAAGGAGTTATTAGGTAAAGGTTCAGTGTTGTGAAGGGGAGAGAATGGATTATCAGTAGGGATTGGGTCAGGATTGGTAAGAACTTTTGCTTTACCCGCGGAAGAGGAAGCTTTGTTACCAGAGATTTTTCCAGTAAGTTTTTGCTTTAGAAACTTTAGTTTGAGAAGGGGCTTTGTAAGCTATCTTGGAAGGAGGTTGCGGGTACAGAAGAAGGGTCTAAGGTCTGAGCTTTATTGACTGGAACAGAAGATAAAGTATTGGATTTTTTTATTCTTCATTTCAGAGGGGCACACTTTGGGCGTGGGTGGCCATTGCAACCAGCTATGATTATGATGCTCCCATTTATTCATATGGTACTTTGGCTTTCTTTCCTTTGACATTAGCAAATGAACTAATTCTCTCGCATTTTCCAAATTTCATCGGGGTTATGACATACAGAACTCCTGAATCAGCCCAAGTGGGGGCACTTGAGAGTTCTAAATAAAGTGATAAGGCAGTGGGAATCGGCATTGATTGCAGCAGACCCGGCTGACATTTATCTTGGACAGAATCTTGAAGTAAGTTTGAGCTTTTCAACTTTATTTTATGAAAAGACTTAATTGCACATAACACTTCTAAACTTAACACTAGTGAAGCATAAGCAAGTCTCCTGTGTAAATCTCTTTAGTTAATAAGTTTCTCATCTCATAGAAATTGGAGGATAGTCTTGAAGCATTCTTTTATGTTTTGATTGTTGTTATTTATACTTGTGTTGAAAAAAATGTTTGATATGAAATCTACCCTTTTATTTTTAACTCTTTATATATATATTCACATACATTCTTCCCCCTACTCTTACTAAAAACTCTCCATTGTTTATAGTTACCATTTTCTGAAGTGTATGTTCCGGCTCAGTTGCATTAACCTTTATTTAGTATTTTCTTTGCACCTCATCAGGTTTGTGTGCAGCATTTCTTGCAAATATAACTTTATGCAACCGTGATGTTGAATGGCAAGAATACCACTTACCGGCATGGTCTGTGAGCATCCTTCCTGATTGATTGGCTAAATGTGGTTTTCGCCCGGATACATTTATTTTTGGTGATCCATCCCTTTTATCTTTCATAATTGGTTGAAAAGGATCCTGCCAGTAACTTCTAAGCAAGGCTGCTTCATTCTAAATGAAGCAATTTTGTTTTATAACAAATGTCATTAAGTAGAAGGTTTAGGTTCCACTGGAAATGCAATGACAAAGGTATTTGACAGTTTTTGGATCTTGATGTGCGAACGCCTGTCGAGTAAAAGTTCCTTTTATTTGGTGTGCTCTTCCTGGAACTGGTAATAGGCACCTCAATTTTGGTCATTATATGTTGCTGTTTGGGTCTTGACAATCCTGGAATTGTCCAATTTGAGTGTTCCTAACTCTTCAACATGGTCACTATTTCGTTCGCACCCAAATGCGCTTATTTTACTATCGCTTTATGCTACGCCCTCTAAGTGGTTTGGAACTGTGCATTATATGCATTTATGACACCAAAACTCATATTCTTAGCTCTTTTTTCTTCTTGGGATTTTGCTTAAAATGCTTTCGCAACACATACACACTCACACAAACAAAGTCACATAGAGGGCAAAGTACATGAGATGTAGAATGTTGAAGCTGAAACAAGAGCAGGAATTACTAGTAAAGGATGTATCATTTCCAACTGAAACCTTTTAAGGTAACAAATAGAAAGAAGGTGCAAGAGAGTAAAAAGATCAATTTCTGCCATGTTCCACTGTCTAACCTGTCCTATATAAACATAGGACTACCCTGAGGAAAGCTCTTAACTGCTTAATTTGGCACTACTGATGCAACTGATACTAGGACCAATCCACAACCAAATGCTCACACCAAGTTATTTGTAATAAGGTTGCTAGCAAAGTGCCTCAATCCCAGCCAGATATTGCTGATGAAACATTCCAAAATGACAATTGATAGATGCAATATCAAGTTGAATTAGGGCTTAACGGATTGTTTCCATGCTGTTTTTCTATTTGTAAATGGTAAATGCAGCAATACAACTCACTATGGCAAGACTCTCCATTATTTTCAAACTTTTGCATTGCAGTAACTAGGAATTCAAAAAGTAAGAATAAAGACTTACTATTATGCTGGAAAACCCGTACTGTGGCACCAGATCCCCTGGCACCATTGACAATGGAGTTATGGTTCCACGAATCACCAAAGCAAAGAACAAATCGTTCCGGCGAAAGAAAAGAAGCAAGAAGCCAGCTGAACCGGTCGCCCGAGCCGTCGGCACTTCAAGTATACATAAATTCTCTGGAGGAGTATGAGCAGGGACACCCTATCCCTAGCACTTTATAAGATTTCATTCCAGAGGAAGTCAAAAAGGTCATCCTTGGTCTTTAAAGTGAAGACGAGGATGAAGAGAATTCAGAAACTCAACAAGAGACTCACGAGGGGGCTCAAGAAGAGGAGTCAAATGAAAACCATGTCGAAACTTGTTGCCACATCACTATCATAGATAAAGAGGAGGCAGAAAATGAAGAAGGGTGCTTAGCTCGGGAGTGACTCCGAAGAGGATTTATGCTTCCCGGATGAAGAAGTGGAGTCGCCAAAAGAATCGACGGAGTCAGAAGGTGAATGCCCAATAAATTTGCGTCATGGGAAATATTATCCTGAGCGACAAATGCCCAAGGAACAAGAAAAAGAAAGGAGAAAAGACAAAGAAAAAGAAGTTGAGGAAGGCGGGGGTTCAAGTGACCGGCCGAAATCCACAAAGCTCGATTATAATGTCTTGGGGCATTTGAAGAAGATACCCACTTTGTTGAGTGTCTTTGATTGATGCCTTGATGATGTCTAAAGAACGTTGGGATGTTTTGAGTCACGCACTACAGAATCCTGAGGAATCTCAATCCTATTTTGCAGAACAACATATGAAAGAGGTACTCTACGCGACACATAGCGCCACCATCTCTTTCACAGATGATGACCTATTAACAAGGACGACTGAGCTGCATCGACCGCTCTACGTCACGGGGATGTGTGAAGGCGTCAAGATCAACCGAATTTTCATTGACCCCGGGTCCTCAATCAATCTGATGCCTTTTTAGATACTAAAGAGTCTATCACTCAGTGTAAAACACTTGTCGTCTGAGAAGATCTCCATCCAAGGCTTCAATAGAAATTCACAAAAGGCCCTGGGGGCAGTAACCTTACCTATCACAATGGGAACGCGAAGCAAAGTTTGATTTTATCGATGCCGATACTTCGTAAAAAGCTTTGATGGGGAGACCGTGAGAACTACGTCGTCCCATCCACATTACACCAATGCCTTAAATATGTGAGGGATGGGAAACAATATCGAGTTGATGGAGATATAAAACCCTTAGGCATATACGAAATAAAACATAGTGATGCAAAGTACTACTACGACTCACGGATGGATTTGAGAGCATCGACAACCAAGGCTAAATCAGGGCAAGATCGAAAAAGGAGAAATGCAGTCAAAACAAAGGTACGGGGTAGTGACTCTGAAACAGACATGGAAGAAAGTTTACCTAGTAGCGACGACAGCAGCAGCAGCGAAGGTAAGTCCGTACCTATGGTTGACTTAGACACACCACCTCATTCATTGGCAATCATTACGATGCCTGAGAAACACCTAAAGGACTTGACTCCGAGGGAGGTACATCGGGTAGAAGAACTAAAGACGTTCTTTGTTCCGCCTGCAACAAGGTTTGTGAATGGTAAAAGGATCACACATAGAGGGATTCTCTTTTACAAATCAGCGGGCAATCTGCCTGAGGTTCTCAAGTCACAAGTAATGATAAGTGCAACCGATGTTAGTCAGGTGCCGCCCTTGAGATCTTGTAGTAAAGGCCTGCTGCATCTGTTCAAAAGAATGGGATGTTTGGAACGGGAAGCAGCTGAATGGTTTTTATCACAATTAGATACCTTCTATACTTATTATTCCACTGATGCGCCAGGTTTTAGAAGAAGAAAATCTTCATCCTAGTAGTAATTTCATGGTATTAGCGTTGGATGCTATTGACTCCTCGCATTCGCTCTTCACCATTGGAAAGCGAGCGACGAGACGCATGGATATTATCTATCTATCAAGTCATCCCTACGGCTACAAAATAGGAAAAAAAGCAAACTAGTACTCCCTCAAAGAAGCACTCCCTCAATCGCACAGTCCTTCTTTGATTGAGAGTTTCGAACGAAGAAGTCTTCTTGTGTCGAGGTAGACTAGCTCGTATTTGCTGACTCGTATTTACGTAAACTCCGATGTGCTTTATATGGCCTGACTCCAACAAGCTTAGCCCTCGCTTATGACCGAGCACTAGCTGATCGATGATACATACATTATTTCGAATAAATAGAAGAAAGCTGAGTATGGATATACGCTTAGGTGGAAATTCGTTCTTGACTTTTGTTTTGAAACCTTCGGAAATTAAGTTGGAATTTTGGAATGACATTAATAATCAAATTTGGCTTCTGCATGTATCTCTCTGCTTTAGTGTTATAATTAATATCAATCAATGCGAACTCTTCTTTGTGAGTTGAGTGACGCCCATTTGTTTATCCAATCAACTGTATTCCTTTATTAGCGCCATTTTTTATTGATTCAGAAAAGTTCATACAAGCCGCAGATGTGCAGTTCTCTCTTGTAGTATTATCTAATTCACTTATGTCATTGTTAAAAAAGTATGGTTTCTCTAATCACCAAATTCCCCTAGCCTGCTAGCAGAATTGGTTTTGGGGTAAATGCACCACACCAACCGGTTAATTCAATTTAGGTATACTTAACCTGAGCTATAAAAAAAAGAGGAGCCAGCAGATTTTTCTCTGTTTAATCCATTCATTGTTTTCTAAAGACAAAAATTTCCATTGATCCATGGATAGTTTGGTTTACACTCTTGAGGTATTAACAATTTTTTCATTACCCCTGCATTTTCCTTCCACCTCTTTGATCCAAGAGAATTTAATGAGCTTGAAAATGGCTTCATCCTGCAGTGCAGAGGTATTTCCTAGTTTCTTTTTGTGATTTCTGGCCGAACTCAAAAATGGCAATTACCTCCAGGAAAGATTCGGTTAGCAAGTTTGTGCCTTGCACATCGTTGTAATTTTATTGACATCTAATCATTTTATGTATAAACAGAAAAGCACTTTTCCGGAATTCCGCTATAGATTTTGGTATTCATAGACCCATCATACTCATACTTGAGACTTCTTTTTTCATTTGTGTTTTTTATATCTTTCTTTCCTATGAAATCACGCCCTTTTCTTTTAACAAGCCAGAAAAGCCATTTCCTACTCCAATAAAAAAACATAGTTGGGATTTGATGGACGCAACAACCTTAATGTGAACAGCAATCTTGCGCATTGATGATGAAGAAAAAATTGAGATGTTATTTCGCCAAATAATTATTCAGCTATTGGCTAATCTTCAAAACCCGAGTAGAGAGCCCGCTAACGCCCTTTCAGCAGAGTTGCAATTCTTTCTCTTGATTTAAGGTTCAAAAAGGCTTATTTCCCAGCTAGTTCACTTGTAATTGCATGGCAGAGTAGAGAGACTTCTTTTTTTTGAGGGAAAGATAAGAAAAAAAAACTATCTAGTTAGCAGCTCTGAAGCTACTTCCATGCAATTCAGTTAAACCAGGGTCAAAGTACTCAACCATGATTTCCCGCCCCGAACACATGAAAAAAAGTAGGACTATTCTCTTTCCGCAGGTGAGATATTATGGAAAAATGAAGATAGATAGAAATCAAGCTAGACTTTAGAGCCTCCAATCAAACCAAAATAAGTGGAAAGAAATTAAGGATCGAAGAATTTCGTATGTATAATGAAACCAGAAAGTGCTTTGCCCACTATAACTATTTACATTATAGTCAAATTGGATAGTGCTCTTGCCCACACGACTGCTGAGATTTTTTGGCTTCGATGCTGAGGTGTCCTTTTCTCCTCTCCTACACTCCTTTACTGCAACAGTAAAAGTGCGATTCAGATTGTCCCTCTATGATTTTTTCATGAACGGACGAAACGAAATCTACTTTTTGTGGAAGTGTAGGCCTCATCATCGGTGAGGGAGTTGTATAGTTGAATCTCCCTTTTCTCGAGGTCAACGGCAATTAGAATCCAATGATCCTTGCCACATAAGGGGAGAAACAACCATTGGGCTATGTCAAACTGATTACCAAACAACTCTGGTACAAGTTCAATGAGCCTATCATACTCAGTTGAGTGTGCCGTAGTCTGTATGACAATCAAAACATTAAATATTACTGAATAAAAGAAATTCTTTCAAATTGAACCCTACAAGATTAACTAATTAATACAGTAAAATACAAAAAAAAACTTACTGAGATATAGGGCTTCATGAAAAACCATTCACTGGCCACAGGTGTTTCCTCTTGCATTAATGCTAAGCCTACTTCAATAATCTGCATGATTCAATACAGGTCAAATCAGTACCTCTTTACTTAAAGTATGCAGACGACTGAACAAATTGTACAAGTATTTTGAAAACGAAATCTCATACCTCGGCTGCAATGTGCTTTCTTCTCAAAATCATTTGTTTAATACTTTTCGTGGTTGCACCAAATTCCAGTATTGACGTGCTTTAATGCTAAACCCTCTTTTTTCACCTTCTTTTGTTGAACGGAAAGCCACCAACTATCCACAATTTTCCTTGCTGGATCAGATAAGATATGTCTGGCATCATAATGAAACTTCTTTGGTACTGTAGTCTTCTCACAACTCTGCCCAACAAATGGATCAGCGAAAAGACTATCTTCAAATGTCCAAGAAGTGCAATCTAGATTGAACGGCAAATCTTCAGGTAAGGGATAGTCTAACTTCTGCATCATGCGCCATTCTTCATAATCGATCTTCATCTTAATAGGGCTCCAATCCGACAGTTCAATATTCTTATAGTTTGAGCTCCTTTTTCTGTTTCTTATTAGGTTGGGCTGTGACAACCATCTTCTGTTCTGGCTTTCCTCTATCTTGCTCTTCTGCCTTCCTCTTGTTGGTGGCTTCCTTCTCTTCCAGCTTCTCTTCAATCTTCTGCTCCTCCTCCTCCACCTCCTTTACTGGGCTCTGTGTAAGATCCAACCCAAGACTAAATGATGGTTCAGTATGCCCAAGACTACACGCCGGTGGCGTTTGTTCAATGTGGGGAATTTTTGTCCCTCCTATCTTTCGACGCTTTATTGCTTTTTTACCACCGGGCTGTCGTACACCAACTTCTTTTTCCTTAAAGCACTCATAGGTGTATTCAGCAAATGATCTTCCCTCATTTCAGCAGACTGTGTTTCCCCAGAAGAAGTTGCCTTTTTTGCTGCAAAACACATAAAACAGCCTTTCAAAGTACATTTCTATTAGCAGAACATTTTATGTAAACCTAGCAGATGAAGTCTGTAAACCTAAGTGATGAAGTCTGTAAACCCATTATATCAATTCTGTAAACCTAGCAGATCAACTTTGTAAAACTAGCAGATCCAAATTCTGTATTTTTCTAGCATGTTCAAATTATGTAACCCTATGTAAAATGTAAACCTAGCTGCTACATAATGTAAAAAAATATGTAGTAGTGTATATTAAAGTCATTAAAACTTACATGTTTTCTTCAGCTGCTTCTTCGCTGAATATTGCAATTCCACCTTCTCAACTTCTTCTATCAATTTCTTGAGCTCCTCCGGTCATCAAGACGTGGAAAAGTTTTCTCGAAATAAACCACTTGTTCCATGTTTCGAACTTGAGAAGTGAGAAGTGAGCAAGGGATTGATTATACCAAACTTCATATAAACAGGCGTCATTTCTACCAAAACCTTGTAGATCGGCCTGGTCATCGCTCTCTTTTACTTTCTTCTCGTCTTGAAGGATATCCAGGTATGATGAAGCAACAAAACCATTCTCTTTTCAAGCACCCCTCAGGCTTCAAATATTTTAATGATTTGTCTTGTACAAGTGAAGCAGCGACATCTATCAAGGCAATCTGAAAACTGGTCCTTCTCCATGATTTACTTAAATTCCAGTTCAGATACCTTGGTATGTGCCCTTTATATTTTTCTAAACTTTTTTTCAACTTTGTGTGTTTCTAAGAACCACACCTACAAAACAAAAAGAAAAAAGAATGTCAAGCAAAGAACAGATGAAGTCTGTAAAACTTCACAGATGAAGTATGTAAACCCTAAATTTGACCTATTGTGTTCAGCTGTATTTGAGTTTGAAGAGCCAGCAAGCATCAAACCTAGCCGATTCTTGTCCTTCCTCCATCGATCAAGTATGTACTTTTCGTCCTATAGAAAAATTGGTTTTCTTGCTTCCTCGATGGAGTGTGCGTCCCTGTAACCTCAAAACAATTTTGCACATGCACAAAACTTCCCTAAATTGCCCCTTGTACTGCACCTCAAATATTTGGCCACCTCACCTCAGAAATTCTTGGTTTGAGTCATCTCGTTCCAGTTTCAATTTGCATATCAAATTCACACAATCCCTGATCTGTTCTTGACACCTGTAGAATATAGAATTCGTATAGCTACTCTACGAAAACTGCCTCTCCATATGCAAGGCAGAGTACAACTCGGGTGTTTTGTGTGTACTTTGACAAATGGGTCAGCTTCATGCTCTCTCTCCCAAATTCTTTTCAAAGCTGCCTCAAAATTCACAACAAATTGTCCCAGTGTAGCTTTCTTTTGAGATATTTATTCAAGAAATTCTTTCATACTTTCAACGCGTTGGGTAGTCGTCATGCCAGCCCAGAATCTCATATTCAAATATGCTGGCACCCATTTCTCTCTCATTGTGACAATATGCTTCTAAACCAAGTATCATCTTGGAGTATCCAATCTCCTCCATCAAATTTATCCATCTTTCATCAAACTCCAATGGGGAATCTGACTGGTATAAACCACTTGCTTAACCATATCAGTGAAACCTGCCTTATTATCCACATTGCCCCACTTTGAAGATAGCTTGTGCAGAATGTGCCATGAGCAATATCTATGCACTGTTTCAGGTGCCAACACATGCTTAATCCCTAACTCAATGCTAGGGCACTGATCAGTCAGAATTACCTCCAGGTTTTACACTACACCACCCATGCATTGTAGAAATTGGCCATACACCATTTAGACTCCTCATCAGCTTCTTTTGCAAGGAGAGCACATGCAAAAATCACAGTATGCCAATGATGGTTCACGCCGACAAACAAAACCAGCGGCATATCATACCTGAATAGATAAATGAATTATAAATCATCTGAGCCTGAAAAGGTAAAATTCATTATAATGAGATTAATGCCTAAGTACATACATAAAGTCTGTAAACCTAACATACATTAGAGTCTGTTAAAACCTATCAAATCAATTCTGTACAAGCTATGAATTCAGCATATCAAGCAAACCAACATTCTTCAAGCAAACCTAGCATACCAAACCCTAAAATAGTAGAGTTACTATAAAAAAAAGAAAATTCAATATAAAGTAAAACAGATTATTACCT